TTTAATAAATGATATTATTTATAATGGTGCAGAATCAGTTTTTAATTTACGGTTTTATTATAAAATTTTAGATGTAGAAAATTTAAAACAATTAAAAAATTATTCAAAGATTAAAAAATCTTTTTTTTTTATTAATTTAAAAATAAATGAATTCTATAGCCAAAAAAATGCCTATTTACCTTTTAAAGAAAGTGAAAAATATTTAAATCAAAAAAAAAGTTGGATAAATTTAAAAAAATATTATTATTTGATTAATTTATGCCAATTTTTGCAAAAAGTTTCTATATATTCAAATTATAAGTATTTAAATTATAATACAATAATCAAAAAAGTTAATCATAAAAAAAACATTGTTACTAAAATTTTAAAAAGATTAATTTTTAAAAATTTTTTTGATTATTGGTTTGATCTACTGTATCAATATTTATTTTTTATTGAAAATTTGAATAATAAAAGTTTACAATTTTTTCCTTTTTATTTTTTAAAAAAAAAGAATTTCAATATCATTTCCTTTAAATTAAATTTAACATTTTTATTAAAAAAAAATTCTGCTAAAAATAATTCTAATGCCATATTTAAACAACAATACTATTTTTTAGATTTTGAAAAATTAAATATTCATATTAATTTACAATTATTACCTAAAATTTTACCTAAAAAGTCTTTATTAAAAAAAAAATGTAATACTGTAAATTTAAAAACTGCTTTTCAAAATAATTTTTCTAGTTTCTGTAATACTTTTTTTACAAATCAATTAAAAAAAACTAAATTAACATTTTTGAATAATATATTAAAAAAATGTAATAAAGTTCAAAAAACTTATATAGAAAAGAATATTGTAAAAAAAGATCAATATTATAATAATATGTATCAATACCAAAAAATTAAAGTTTTAATGAACCAAAAGAGTTCTTTTTTTTTTGCTTATAAATATTCTCTTACAAAATTCCTCAATTTAAATTTGGAATCTTTTTATTTAAATTATTTAACTAGCAATCACTTATGCGGTTTTTTTATAAATATTTTATTACATGGTATAGAGTATGATTTTTATTATTGGATATATTCGAAAAAAAAATTAAATTTTAAAAAATCTGGCTTTTTTTTACGATATGGTACTCAAATAATTTTAATTCATCCTAGTTATAAAACGTTAAAAAAATCAGAAGAATTTTTTAAAGTTTGGGGTTTCGCTAAAAATCTAAAATTAAAAATAAACAATAAAGAATATAGTTATAGTTTAAATACGACAAAAACTATTTTTTTCAAAAAAGATTTCCAATTAAAAAAATCTTTAAACCATTTTAAAACATTTCAATATCGAATTAAATTAAAAAAACACGATTTTAGCCAAAAATTTTTTACTAATTCTTTAAGTACAACTAGATTTTTTAATACATCCTTTGTTTTAAATTCTAAAAAAATAATATTTTTAGAAACCTATGGGTCGTTTTTATTTCAAAATTTTTTTAATAATTTAGATCATTTTTTATTGCTAAGAAATAATAGAATAAAAATAAATAATTTTGACCTAAAAAAAAAATTACGAAAAGATAAATTATTAGGTTATTTAGCTTGTATTTCTTTCGAAAAAAAAATTAAATTAACTAAGTTTATAAATTTTGTTTTTCCAAAATCCATTTTAAGAAAAACAAAACAAGGATTAATTTTTGTAGGTTTTTATATTTATCAATTTCAAGACCGTAAAAAAATATGTTTTACTACGTTTAGAAAAATTGTTTTAAAAATTTTTATTATTCCATCTAAATGGGCAATAAAATCTCATTTAAATCAAGTTAAAAAAATAATAAAAAAAAATTTAACTAAAACACAAAAAGTTTTAATTACAAATCTTTCTCCTATAATTCGCAGTTGGTCTGAGTATTATAATATAGTTTCGACAAAAAAAATTCATCGTTATTGTGATTATATTCTTTTTAAACTGCTTTGGAAATGGGCTTGTAAAAGACATTCTAAAAAAAGTAAAAAATGGATAAAATCTAAGTATTTTCATTGTTTAAATGGAAAAAATTGGATTTTTGGTATTTATAATAAATTAGAATATTCTTTTTATTGTCTTCCAAATCATTCAGATATTAGGTTCCTTAAACTTTCTTATTTTAATAATTTTTCGTCTGTATTTCATTTTGAAATAATTTTTTAAAATTAATTTTAGAAAAAATTTTTCTATTTTTTATTATAATAATATAGATGCTAAACTTTAATAATTTTTTTATTACTTATGTTTGTTAATCTAATTTTTATTTGAGAGATTTAAAATTTTTTATCAATTACTGCTTTTTTAAGTATTCAAAAAATGAATAAAAAATTCTTAAAAATATGAAATTAGCTTTTATATTAAATAAAAAAAAAATAATATAAAATCTATTACAACTTAAATTATCTTATAAATGTTTTTTTTATTATTATTTATTATTTAAAAAAATTTGCGTAATTAAAATAAATTTAATATAATAAATATTAAGCTCATGTTTCTGTTTAATCAATTTTTCTGATCATGTCAGGTTTTAAAAAGCAGCATAAAGAAAAACTGTATTGAGCCAGAATACATGGGCCCACTTATTCAAACAGCTGTTTTTTAGTATGTTTAAATTTTTAAGTTAAACAATGTAAATATCGAATTAATTAAAAAACAAAATGAAACTAAAATTTAATTTTATTTTTTGAGATAAGTTTTTTTACTTTTAAAATTTAAGAATTTTTTAACTAAAATTAAAAAATTTAGTATTTTAAATAAAATATTTTCAGAACTTTTGTAATTAAAAATTACTAATAAATTTTTTTATTTTTTTATCTGCAAAATTGCCAAAAAGGTCCGTTAATTAACGGGAATAGAAAAAATTCTATACAAATTCTTAGGACGATCTCATTGATATATTTTTTAATATACTTAGTTTTTATTTAAATCTCTTTTTTGTTTTTAAATAGAAAAATTTATACAGATACATATATATATCTAACCCAATTTATTTTCATAATTGTAAAACATAATTATAAGATTTTTATTTAAAAATAGTTAATTTAAATATTAAAAATAACAAAATAAATTATTATAAAAAGTTTATTTGTTTTATTAAATTAATAACTATATAACTTTTTAGTTATTAATTTAATAAAATATTATTAATTTTTTGGTCGATTCCTTTATAAATTTGAATTTTTCTTTATATACTATTATATGACTACTGCTAATTCTGAAGAAAAAACATACCCAATTTTTACAGTTAGATGGCTTTCAATTCATGCATTGGCTATTCCAACTATCTTTTTTTTAGGTGCAATTACTGCTATGCAATTTATTCAACGTTAATAGTCGAATAAACTTTAATAAAATTATTTTTTAGTTTATCAAAGCGAGAAAAGCTCGTTTCTGGTATCTTTAAAAATTATATATATATATATAATTTCAATTTCAAAAATTTTTTACAAAGTAATTTTTTTTGAAAGTTGTTTTTTAGGAATAAAAAATTTAATCTACCTTTTTTTATTAGGTTCCAATTTTAAGGAGATGCTATAAATGCTGCATCTAAATTTAAAAAGAATGGATTTATTTGTTTTTGAAGAAAATTTAGTTTTCTTCAATCCAATTAACAATTAATTGGCTCAAATTTTTACATTTTATTATTTTTTGGATTTAAATTATATTTAAAAATTTTCAAACTTTATGACTTCTATTTTCCAATTAACGTTATTTGCTTTAGTAGCTTTTTCATTTGTTTTAGTTGTAGGTGTACCAGTTGTTTTTGCATCACCTAATGGTTGGACAGAAAACAAACGTGTAGTTTTATCGGGTTTAGGCCTTTGGATTCTTTTAGTTTTTGTTGTAGGTATTTTAAATTCTTTTGTTATTTAAGTTTAAAATTTGATCTATTTTGAATTAATTCGATAAATCAAATTAGATATATAAAAAAAATGAATTTCTTAAAAATTTAATTTTTGTGATAGTATAAAGAAGTTAATATTATTAAAATTAATTAAAAAAAATTAAAAATATTTTCAAGATTTTTAATATATTTGAAAATTTAAAACAATAAAAAAAACTTTTTCGTTAGTTTATAATAAAAGATATTTTTAATAATAATAAATTAAGTACTTTATGCAAATAATTTTACTTATAAATTTATTAATTTATATTAAAAAATTGAGTTTATATAAATTAATTTCCATAATTTTTTTGAATGACAAAACAATTTTTAATTTTTTTAGTCATTCAAAAAACTGTAAAAACTAGATAAAGTAAAAATCATTTTACTTTATCTAGTTTTTTTTATTTAAAAATCAAACTTAGGTAAGATTTTATAATAACATTAATCGTTGGTCGCCTTCTTATAAACCTATTTTATAATTTTTTAGAAGGATATTATTTATATGAAATTAGCAGTTTATGGTAAAGGGGGAATTGGTAAATCGACAACAAGTTGTAATATATCAATAGCATTAGCGCGTCGAGGTAAAAAAGTTTTACAAATTGGTTGTGACCCTAAACATGATAGTACATTTACATTAACTGGATTTTTGATTCCGACTATTATCGATACTTTACAATCTAAAGATTATCATTATGAAAATGTTTGGCCTGAGGATGTAATATATCAAGGTTATGGTGGAGTAGATTGTGTAGAAGCAGGGGGACCCCCAGCAGGTGCAGGTTGTGGGGGATATGTGGTAGGAGAAACTGTGAAATTATTAAAAGAGTTAAATGCATTTTATGAATATGATGTAATATTATTTGATGTTTTAGGAGATGTTGTTTGTGGTGGATTCGCAGCTCCTTTAAATTATGCAGATTATTGTTTAATAGTTACTGATAATGGTTTTGATGGTCTTTTTGCAGCTAATCGTATAGCTGCGTCTGTCAGAGAAAAAGCTCGTACTCATCCTTTACGATTAGCAGGTTTAATTGCAAATAGAACAACAAAAAGAGATTTAATCGATAAATATGTACAAGTGTGTCCAATTCCGGTTTTAGAAGTTTTACCATTATTGGAAAATATTAGAATATCACGTGTTAAAGGAAAAACATTATTTGAAATGGCTGAATCGGATTTTGAGTTAAATTTTATATGTGATTTTTATTTAAATATTGCTGATCAATTATTAACAGAACCAGAAGGTGTAGTTCCTAGAGAACTTGCAGACCGAGAATTATTTAGTTTATTATCCGATTTTTATTTAAATATTGAAAATCCTAATTTAGTTCAGTCTACTGATCCTTTAGAAAAACTCGATTTTTTTCTAGTTTAGTTTTAATATAATATAATATTTTAAAACATACTTAAAATATATAATTTATATAATAATTTCTCTTTTTTTTACCAATTCATTTATTAAATTTTTTTAATAATTCTGTTTTTTTTAATACAATTTTAATTTTTTTGCGCTTAAAATTTTTATACGCAGTTTAAATAAGAGAGGTTATAAGTTTGATAGCGTGTTTACATTTTTTTGTAATTTTTCAAATTAATTTTTTAAACTATGAATAATTTAGAAGTACTTTTTCAACTTATATCATTATTTTTTGTGCTTGTAGCAGGTCCTGCAGTTGTTGTATTAGTAGCAGCTCGTAAAGGAAATCTATAGAATCATAATAAACACCCTACCTTTAAAGGTAGGGTGTTTCCTTGTTAAAATTCAATTTTTTTTGTTTTTTTCTGTGATAAATATTAATTTTCATTTAATAAATAAATTTTAATTGTAATAAAATAAAAGGCTATAATATAAAAATAAGAATAATCCTTTTTTTTTATGAGTAAAAAAGTCGTTTAGTACACACTTATTTAGATAATTTGATTTTTTTAATTATAAATAGTTTTAAATAAAATTTACTATTAAGATTTTTTATTTAAATAAAAAAATGCTTTTTATCTTATCAAATAAGCCTTCTTAACTCAGTGGTAGAGTATTTGTATGGTAAGCAAAAAGTCGTCGGTTCAATTCCGATAGAAGGCTTTATAGTTATTTTTATTAGAATATAAAAAAAAACTATTCAATTTTTTCTTTAATTAAATTATTTAGGTTTTTATAGATTTATTTATAAACTATAAATAAATCTATAAAGTCGTTTTTATTATTTATTAATAAGATACGTACTTTAAATGTTCAGATAATAATAATAGGGAATTAATTATTAATACTAATAGAAATAAAGGTACAATAATTTTTGAATTTGGTAGCAAATGGCAATTTATAGTTGCATTTACTGAATTATCTTATTCTCTATAACTTTTATTGAAATAATATTATTTCATTTATTTATATTAAAAATTATAGTGATTATAAATTATTTAATTTATAATGTTCGCTAAATTTTTTATTATAAATTGACAATTAAATTAAAATATTTTATTATATACATAAAGTTTAATTAATTTAAATTAATTTTAAATTGTCATAAAAAATTAGTAAAAACCATAAAATAGCCCCCATCGTCTAGAGGCCCAGGACATCTCCCTTTCACGGAGGAAACGGGGATTCGAATTCCCCTGGGGGTATAAAATAAATCAATATCTAAAAAGTCTATTTTAATAATTTTACAGTTTATATATAAAATATAAGAAAAATTTTAGTCCATTTCAAATTTAATTTCTGAAATAAATTAAATTTGTAAAAAAATTTAAAAATGAGTAAAATAAATAAATGGTTTTTTGTAAGGGTCACTAACTCAATGGTAGAGTACTCGGCTTTTAACCGATAAGTTCTGGGTTCGAGTCCCAGGTGACCCATTTATAAGACTAATTAAATTATTTCTATTTATACAATTTAAATAAAGTTCTTAAAGTTTTATTAAATTTAATAAGTTATTTTTATTAATATTTTAGTTTTGCATATTTTAATTTTTTTAGATCTCGAATTATAAATAGAAATAATTTTGTATTTATTAAAATTATGTTTATTTTTTTTTATGCATTTTTTGTCATAATTTAATAATAGACATAAGTAATTATTTAATATATACTATAATAAATTTACGAATTAATTATAAAAAAAGTCTTAGTAGTTCAGTGGACTAGAACAATCGCCTTCTAAGCGATAAGTCGGGGGTTCGAATCCCTCCTGAGACGGGGAAATTTTATAAAAGAAAAACAATTAATTCGATAATTAATTTAACTTTAAAATTTAAAATTAAAATAATATAAAATATTTTGTGTTTTTTTTTTATTTCTATATAATAGATTCTAGTATGAAAATTAAAAAAGGGTCGATGCCCGAGTGGTTAATGGGGGCGGATTGTAAATCCGTTGGCTACGCCTACGCTGGTTCAAATCCTGCTCGACCCAATTTATAAGTGAAAATAAAATTCTTTAAAAAATTTTTTAAAGGCGGCATCCAGATTCGAACTGGAGAATAGAGGATTTGCAATCCACGGCCTTACCACTTGGCTATACCGCCGTTATAAAAAATAAAAATATCTATTTATTTAAAAATTTTTATTTTTTATTCTATGTTAAATATAACATATTTTTTTTTATAATCTATTTTTTCTAATATAAGTCTAGAACTTTGAAATTGTAAAGTTTAAATTATTTTCATTAGTTAAATTTACTTCCTAGTAAAAATTAAGTCTAAAATTATGTTATAAGGTAAATCATATTATAAAAAATTATTGATAAATTTCGTGGGTAATATTTAGATATAATAATTTGAATTAAAAGTTATTGAATATATACCAACTTCTATTTTTTAATTTTCATATACATAAACAGGGTATTATATTAAAATTAAAAAAATAAATACTCAGCTAAAATTTACTTTATGAACTGTTAAATTCTTTAATCATTAATTTATAAAATATATAGGAATTCTATTTTAATCATTTTAATAATGTTTGATAAACAATAAATAATAATACTATTATGCTTAAAAAAATATATTTCTTTATAATAAATTAATTATTATACTTCTGACAATTTTAATATATTTTTCTCTGTTAATGTTATAATATAAATAAATTATATTGTTATTATTTGTATTATAACATTTTATAGTATTAACTTATTATTTGTTTAAAATGTTTTAGTCTTTAACAAAAACAACTCTATAAAAAAATTAATTTTTTTAACAAAATGTTATACCAATTTACTTAACCATAAATTACCTTAAAAAAGATTACTTTTATAATCTAAAAAAAAACTAAAATAATCTTTTTATTAAATTTTTATTTTTTTAGACAAAATATATAGAATATGATATATATATATATTGATATATATATAGAAGTATTTTTATACTTTCACAGTGCCTTCGTGATGAAATTGGTAGACATCCTGGTTTTAGGAACCAGTGCTTAAACGCGTGTCGGTTCGAGTCCGACCGAAGGCATATGTTTTTTAAATGAAAATGAAATTTGATATTTTCGAAAGATTAAAATACCTGAATAAAATAATTTATTAGAAAAATAAGTTATTTATTAATAGGAATGACGTTACTTTATTAAAAAATAAAAACTGTTTAATAGTTAGAAATTTTTACAATTGAAAAATCAGGGTATGTTGTTCTCAATTTTAATTTTAAGTATTTTTATGATTGTTTTAATTTTTTTTTTTGTTATATTTGTTGATAACAAGTTTCTTTAACTTAATTATTAAAGTTAATAATATAAATCTAATAACTATATTTTAGTTAGTTTTAAATGAAGAATATTAAGGAGAAAAAGATTTTTTGAAAATCTTTTTTTTTATTTTGATCTGTAGTATTATATCTAAATGCTTTATTATTTTTGTTATTATTTTATTTATCAAAATTAATAAAAAAATTAACTAAAAAAAAATTAAAATTATTTCATAGTTGAAACAGTAAATTACAAATAAATATATAAAATTGTGTCGATTGAAGCTTGCCGGGGAAATTTAAATAGAATTAAAGAAGGTTATATTATGACAGCTATTTTAGAAAAGTCAGAAGTAAAAAGCTTATGGAGCCGTTTTTGTGAGTGGGTTGTATCAACTGAAAACCGTTTATATATCGGTTGGTTTGGTGTTTTAATGATTCCAACATTATTAACAGCTACTTCAGTATTTATTATTGCTTTCGTAGCAGCTCCTCCAGTAGATATTGATGGTATCCGTGAGCCAGTTTCAGGTTCTTTATTATACGGTAACAACATCATTTCAGGTGCTGTAATTCCAACTTCAAATGCTATTGGTTTACACTTCTACCCTATTTGGGAAGCAGCTTCATTAGATGAGTGGTTATATAATGGTGGTCCTTACCAATTAATCGTATGCCATTTCTTCTTAGGTATTTGTTGCTATATGGGTCGTGAATGGGAATTATCATACCGTTTAGGTATGCGTCCTTGGATTGCTGTAGCTTATTCAGCTCCAGTTGCTGCTGCAACTGCTGTATTCATCATTTACCCAATCGGACAAGGTTCTTTCTCAGATGGTATGCCTTTAGGTATTTCTGGTACTTTCAACTTTATGATCGTATTCCAAGCTGAGCACAACATTTTAATGCACCCATTCCATATGTTAGGTGTAGCTGGTGTATTTGGTGGTTCATTATTCTCAGCAATGCACGGTTCATTAGTAACTTCATCGTTAATTCGTGAAACTACTGAAGCTGTATCTACAAATGCTGGTTACCGTTTTGGTCAAGAAGAAGAAACATACAACATCGTAGCTGCTCACGGTTACTTTGGTCGTTTAATCTTCCAATATGCATCATTCAACAACTCTCGCTCATTACACTTCTTCTTAGCAGCATGGCCAGTTATTGGTATCTGGTTCACATCTTTAGGTTTATCTACAATGGCTTTCAACTTAAATGGTTTCAACTTTAACCAATCAGTAGTTGATTCTCAAGGTCGTGTTGTAAACACTTGGGCTGACATTATCAACCGTGCTAACTTAGGTATGGAAGTAATGCACGAGCGTAATGCTCACAACTTCCCATTAGATTTAGCTGCTGTAGAAGCTCCTTCTGTAGAAGCTTAATTTATTATAGCGATATAGCGAAATCACAAGTTTTTTGTTTTAAAAATCGTCTCCTCGTTTTAACGAGGAGACGATTATAAAAACAAAAATTAACTACTCTTATTTAAATATTTAGTATTAAAGAGTTTATTTACTTTTTAGAAAAATTTTGTTATAATATATTTTATGATGATAATAACTCAAAAATTTAAATATAAATCAAATTAATATATTACGTAAAATATAAAATATTATTTAATGAATTATTCATAATTTGACTGAGATTTTCTAATATCATAATAGTAGTAAAATGAAAATTAATTAAATTTTATAACTAAATATAATTAAAAATTAGTAGTAAACAAAAAATTTAAATTTATATATAAATAATATAATTTAATTCTAATATTTATAATATTTTTGTATAAAAAAAAACGCCTTTAGTTCAGGGGTAGAACGCCGGTTTCCAAAACCGGATGTCGTGGGTTCAAATCCTACAGGGCGTGAAAGTCGGAAAAATAATTATATTTTTTAGTTTTTTTTTAAACTATTGTATTCTAACATTTTAAAATTTTTCTAATTTCTTTACTATTATTTCAAGTTAGTAATAAAGATAAATATTTATTTTTTTATTCCGTAATTTTAATACAAACAAACATTAATTTTATAATATTTAATTAATTAACGCTAATCTTTATAATTTACTATTGCTTTTTTGATTTTCTATTATATAATATTCTATAAAACTAATTATAATATTAATTGCCTGCTTAACTCAATCGGTAGAGTATCGGTTTTGTAAACCGAAAGTTATCGGTTCGATTCCGATAGCAGGCTTATTTTAACTATTAAATATTTTAAATATTTTAAATAAATAATTTAAAATATTTAAGCATTTTATCTTAAAAATACAATAAATTTAACAAAATTTAGACTATAATAAACTGTAAGTAAAACCGTCGCTGGGTAGAGCAGTCTGGTAGCTTGTGGGGCTCATAACCCTAAGGTCGCAGGTTCGAATCCTGCCCCAGCCAATCAAATATTAAATATTACCATTATAATATAAGTTAAGTAAATGACTAAAAAGGTTTTTAAAAACCTTTTTTAATTATTTTATAATGCATTTGATTAATATTTGTTCATTACTAAGTATAAAATAAATGATTAATTTATTTTATTGCATAAAATTTTATAATTTTATATAATTATAAAACTAAATAAAGTCTAGGCCCATAACTCAGTTGGTAGAGTGATTGCCTTACAAGCAATAGGTCATCGGTTCGAGTCCGGTTGGGCCTAATAATAATATTAAAATATAAATGTAGTCGGCATTTTTATTTATAAATATAGAGAAAAACATATCTATATATCGATAGATAAATCTTTATCTCATAACGCTAAAAAGTTATTTCAATAGATTAAAATATAAACCAAATAAAAATAAACAATAACTAAATGTGTAATATTATGATATTTTTAATATTTATTTCTATATATAGGTGTTAAAGTGATTTTTTAAATCTAATTTTTTTGGAATAATTTATTTTTATTATAATATAGAGACTACCTTATTTTTTTTATTTTTTGCACTCTTGGCCGAGCGGTTTAGGCAATCGACTCATAATCGATCCTAGGTAGGTTCAACTCCTACAGAGTGCAATTTTTTATTACTATTATTTTTATAGATCTTTTTCTAAAAAATATTATTTGATATTTTTGAAATTTATAAAATGAAAAAGTTTAGTACTAATTTATAATTATGGAGGCTAATATTATACAATTAATTCTAATAATTTAAATTAGATTTTAAAATTGTTAAAAAAAATTTAAAATCTAATTTAAATTATTATAAAACTTATATATTAAATAGTACTATGTATGAAGTTTTTAATATCTTATCTTATAAGTGCTATTTTAAAAAACTTATTAAACTTAATTAAATTATTGATTAAAAAGTGAATAAAATAATACACGACCAGTTGTGGTTTTAATATATTGAATTTTAGTATTTCCAGTATTATTTAATTGTCGTGAAAACTGGTGAAAAATTTGTTTATATTGACCATTTTTATTTAAATGAAGTTCTAATATTTTTTCGCCTTTATTTTCTGTTTCAAAAATATGATTCCATTTTAACCAAATGTTAGAATGAAGTTGAATTTTTTGACACTGATAAGCTTGCACTACTTCATCAATAGTATTAAAAAAATAAGTATAAATTTTAAATAAATGTTGACCGCGACCCAATTCATTATATAATTTGTTATTTTGAACTGTTAAATAATAAGAACCTAAAACCATATCTTGACTAGGAACTAACATTGCTTCACCAGTAGCTGCTGATAATAAATGATTTCTAGCTAACATAATTTTCCATGCTTCTATTTTCGATTCAACAGTTATAGGAACATGAACAGCCATTTGATCGCCATCAAAGTCAGCATTAAATGCTGGACAAACAAGAGGATGTAATAAAATAGCACGACCTCGTATTAATTTGGGTTGAAAAGCCTGAAAACCTAATCTATGTAAAGTTGGCGCACGGTTTAATAAAACTGGGTTTTCTCTCATAACTTTTGTTAAAAAATTCCACGTTTGATGTGGTTCATTTTGAATAATTTTTTTTGCCCCTAATATTGTACTAGCTTTTCCACTTTTAAAAATTTTTTGAATTAAAAAAGGCATAAATAGTTCTAAAGCCATTTCTTTAGGTAATCCACATTCATGTAAACGAAGTTTAGGCCCAACAACAATAACCGATCGTCCAGAATAATCAACTCGTTTTCCTAATAAATTTTGTCTAAAACGACCTTTTTTACCTTTTAATAATTCAGTAAGAGATTTTAACGGTCTACCTCGATTGTCTGTTTCTATATTTCCTTTTCCTTTACCATTATCAATTAAATTATCTACAGCTTCTTGTAACAATCTGTATGCAAATTTCATTTGGGGAGAATTTGAACTAGCTGAATCTTTTAAAAAACGTTTTAATCTTTCATTACGATAAATTACTTTTTGATAAAGTCTATTTAAATCCGATGCAGCTACCTGATTTTGAATTTGAATAATAGGTCGTAAGTCAGGCGGTAATACAGGAAGAAATGATAAAACCATCCATTCAGGTCGAGATTCTTTTAAGATTGTTTTTAAATTATTAATTTTTAAATATGGAGTAAAGTTTGTATTTTGAAATAAATCTTTTTGTTCTACTGATTTTTTTAATAAATCAGAAACATTAATGTTAGATCTTTCTTTATTATTTTCTAAAAATTTGTTATTTGATTGAGAAGATAATATTATAGAATTAAAATTTTTTTGTATTAAATCGCTGTTTTTACTATCAGTGAATGGTATTTTTTTTAAATCATCCGCATTTTGTAATGATTTAAAAAAATCTTCTGTAAATTTGTAACTTACATTTCTTATATATTTTACTCGGCGTAATAAAAAAGTACGTTTTTGTCTTAAATTTCTCGATTCTGAGTGATTCATGCTTTTTATTAATAAAATATTAACTTTCCGTATTTGTTTGTTTAGTTGTTGAATTATTTTTTTTGATTCATTTGGATTAAATTCCGTTAATAGTTTTTGAATTAACCCGCCTCCTATAATAGCTGGAGGTTCTCTAAAAATAAGTGATTTCATTAAACGATGTTTATAAATTCTAATAGAAATATCATACGGATTATCAGGTACATTTATATAATTTAAAAAATTTTGTAATTCCATATCATTATTCCATGAATAACGATGAGATAGACAATAAATATTATTAAAAAGAAAATTATTTAATTTAAATTCTTCAGAACGAGTAAAAGCTATTTTTGTTTTATTTTCTATATTTTTTGTAAGTTTATTTTTGTCAATAGTTTTAAGCAGAAAAATTTGATTTAAATCTATTTTAATAAAAGAGGAAGAACCTGTTTCGGTGAAACTATTATTGTTTAATTTTTCCGATATTGTTTTAATTTGATAAAAAATTTTTTTAGAATAAGGTAGTTCTGCATTATTTTTAAATGGATTAATAAAAAGAAAATTAAAATTCTCCCAAATAAATTTAATATAAGCTAAACTTCCATTAATTCGATTTACAGTCTTAGTGAACTGAATAAAATGCAGTTGATTTACACAATTCAGTTGAAAAGATTTTTTAAAGTTATAATTTTCAAACTGAATTTTTTTATAAAAAAATTCAGATTCATCTAGAGAATATTTATAATTATTAAAATAAAATTTTTCGCTTTGCGAACAAAAATTACTATTTAATAAATAAGTTCTAGAACTTATTATAGATTTATATAAACGAGTTTTTAAAGGAATCGAAAAGTGAGAAAATTGGGGATAAGAAAATGTAAGTTGATTTATAAAAATTCGTGAAGATTTTTGAGTTAAATAATTTTGATCCAATAATGAATTAGTATTTATTTTATTTAAAGAATAAAATGGGTCAAAGTTATAACAAAAGAATTTTTTTAAATTAATTCGTTTCCAAATATTCATTTGTAATTCTTTTTGTAATTTACAAAAAACAAAAATATTAGTAGATTTATGTCTTGGATTTAATGGAAAGTTCGAATAAGCATTAGAGTTCAAACTCTTAATTTTAGTGATATATTTAAACTGCGTATTTAAAAATACTAATTTTTTAATGAAAAAGTTATTAAAATTATTAGCTTGAAATACCTTATTTTTTAAAACATTTTTTAAAAAATAAATTTTTAAAAATTTAATCCACTGTTTCCAATTTACTATAGAAAAATTTTTTAATAAATTTTTTATAAAAAAACCTGATCTTTGTAATGTAAAGAAATAAAAAATTAGTTTTGAATTAATTATATATTTATGAAAGTTATTGTTTGTCGATGAAGAAAAATCAGAAATATCGTTTTTAGTATTAGTATTTTTGAAAGTTATAAAACTTACCGTTCCTAAGTTGAAAGTTGTTTTAACAAGTGAGTCTTTTAGAGAATCAGAATTATTATTATAGTTAAAGTTAATAAAATCAATTTTTTTCTCAATTCTAACATTTCTAACATTTTTGTGTTTTTTAATATTTTTTTTTACAGAATTTTTACAAAAAAGATTAGTAAGTAATAATATACGTAAAATTTTTTGATTTAATTCAATTATAAATATTTCTATAAAAGCATTTAAGTTGTTATTTAAATTGTTATTAGTGTTAAATTTATTAAAACTTGACTTTGTCTTTTCAAATGAATTTTTAAAAACTATAATCGACTGTACAAATTTATGCAGCAAAGGATATAAGGCAAGAAAAGAAGAGTTTTGTTTTTTATGGGGAAGATTTTGAATTAATAATGAAATTTGTGAAATTAATTTTTTTCTTGTTTTTTTATAATTTTTTTCAGTCTTTAATTTTAATTGAATATTTTGATTAATCATATAAAAATTTTGTTTTTTTAGATTTGTTAAAAATTTTTTAGTACCATAATATTTCTTTTTATTTATTTGAAATGTTTTTAAATTTTTATTCTGATTTATAATTGAAAACGTATTTATCCGATTATTTTTTAAAACTATTTCAATTAAAGTACTTAAGGAAGAGATTTGTTTTTTATTTAATTTACTAATTGTATCTTTTTGATTTAAACCCCAAACAGATTTGATTTTTGATAGTTTAAGTATAAGATTATCTGGAGTAAAACTTTGCTTTAATTCCATTTGACTAAAGCGTAATTTTTTATTAGTAAGATTTAACGGAAAACTTAAAATCGCTTTTAATTTGTTTATCCAAGTAATGGAAGTTAATAAGTTTTTTTGATTAGAATTAGAATTATTATTTGTTAAATTTTCAATATTTTTAGTTAGTGAACATAATTTTTTTAAAAAATAATATTTTTTAATTAATTTAATTATTTTTCCAAATAGAATTTCTCTCTGATAGAGAAAATTTTTTAAAAAATTTTTATTTAAAAAAATAGGATTTTTTTTAATTTTTGCAAGATAAAATTCAGAATTTAAAAAAATTTTATGAGAGAATTGAAAAAAAAAATTTATTATTAAAATTGTTTTTTCAATTTTAAGTCCGAGTTTTAATTTTAAAAAATTTGAATATTTGGATATAAAAAATTGTTCAGTATACCAATAATTTAATTGTTTATAAACTTTACTGAAAATATTTATAGAATTTTCTTTTGAACTTATGAAAGCTTTTTTAAATTTATTTGAATTAAGTAGTTTGCTATTTTGTATAGATATTTTTCTAGAATTGTCTGAATCTCCCGGTAATTGTTTTTTAAAAAAATAGATTGATTGATTTTTATGATTTAAATTTAAATAATTTTGATTAATTACATTATTTAATGCGTTTTTATTTACTGAATTTAATAATTTATTATTTGAAAAAGTAATTAAATTAGATTTTGGTAATAATGTAAGCGGGACTAATTTTTGTATTTTAATTGAGTTTAATAAATTTTCAGACAAATATTTAATTGAGTCAAGAAATCTAGTTTTATTGTTTAAACTAAAATTTAAGTAATTTTTTGTAATTAAATTTTCAATTTTAAGTATATTTTGAGTCAGTTTCCAACAAGTGATTTCTGATTTTATTTTTTTAATTAATATTAATAATAAAAATTTCTTTTGTTTTATTAGTTGATTTATTTTTAGAGTTTTTAAATTAAAATAATTTTTATGAATTTCAAATTGTTTTAAATTAAATGAAGTTGTCGTAAATTCTTTTTTACTAAAATCTAAGTTTAATTCCTTTAAACAAATCTCTGTAAAAAAATTTAAGATTTTTTTAAAAAAATATTGATTCACTACTAAAAATAATTTAAAACTAATCCGATTTAAACAATAGTTTAATTTAAATGAGTTAATATTTAAATTATTACCAAGAAGTTCCATTTTTTTGTTTAAATAATGGGTTTTTTCTAATTTTGTTTTTTTTAAATTATAATAGTTTTTATTATAACGAGAAATCAAATCCATAAATTGGATTCGATAAGATTTTTTTTTATTAGACCGAATAAATCTTTTTGTAAAAAATAATTTCTGAATTTGAAATTTATAAATAATATTATTTAAATTTTTAATATTTTTGCCAGATTCGGTTTTAGCAAGATGATAAGCTAAATTCCAAAAAATTTTCCAAGAAGAAAAAAGAATATATTTTTTAGTTATAAAATTTAATTTTATTAAATAATTTTTATTTTTTAATAACTTAAATTCAGAAGATAAAATATTATTTTCTGTATTTTTAATATAATTATTAGTAAATGAACTTAAGAGTTGCGTTTCTTGACAAGAAGTTTTAATGTTAACAGTTAAGAATTTATTAGATTTAAGTGAATAAATATAAATTAAATTTTTTAAAACTTTAGAATTAACTTTAAATAATTTTTTTAAATTATAAATTGAGTAATACAAAATTGGTTTTTTAGACCAATTTTTTTTATAAATATTTCTGTTTTTTTTGTTATTTCCATTTTTAGAATTTAATAAAAATTGAGTTTTTATTAAATATAATTCAAATAATGGAAAATAATTGGACCATTTAGTAAATAAAATAGGAGAAAAACTGCTGGTTTTATTATTTATAAAGCGCCACCAAAAATCATAATTATTATGATAATTTTTGAAATGATTAACATAAAGATTTATCCATTTTATTTTTGTTAATGAAAACTTAGATTGTATTAGAACGTTTGAATGATTATTAATTAATGAAAAGCTTTTAATATAAAAATTGGTTTTTATATATTCTAGCTTTTTCTGTGATTCAATTTTAATTGGTTCAAATACATTGTTTTTTGATTTTATTTTTAATAAAAAAGGCCATTGACCTAATTCATTTCGACCTGGTTTCCACGAACTATCGATTGTTAATATATCTGTACAATACGTAATGGATTCAACATCTTTTTTTTTCATATCTAGCATTACAGAAATAAAACTAGGATTTGATTTTAAATACCATAAATGAGTAACAGGAGAAACCAATCTAATATAACCTAATTGATATCTGCGTTTAAGAGACCAAGTATATTCAACATTACATTTATTACAAAATTTCCGATTATAATTATTTACAATGCGAGTCATTGGTTTCTCTTTTTGAATACCACATGAACATTGAAAATCTTTAATTGGTCCAAAAATTCGTTCGCAAAATAAACCACCTTTTAAGGGTTTTAAAGTTTTATGATGTAAAGTATTTGCATTATAAACCTGACCTAATATAGTACCATCAGGTAGTTTTGTTTCAGCCCAGTAACGAACTTTGTCTGGAGAAGCTAAACCAATTGTAATTAATTTAATTTCATCAAACTTTGATAAATTCTGAAATGTAGAATAATTTTTTAAAGTTGGAAAAAAATCAAGTTTTTTTTCTTTAGGACTTGTAGTATTTAAATGATGTATAAAATTTTTTTTAATCATTATTGTCTTATTTTATAAATTTTAATGTTAAAATAAAAAATTTTTGAAAATTTATGAAATTATATTTTTTAAATATGAAATATAATTAATAAAAAAAATTTTTTACTAACTAAGTTAGAATGCTTTTTATTATTTTTTAATACTACTAGAAGAAAGATTTAAAAATTTTTTTTAATAAATTTAAATATACTATTTTTAATTTAACAGCAAACATTTTTTTTTCTATTAGTTTTAAAAATTATATGAATTATTTCTTTTTTAATATATAGTTTCGTTAATAAAATTTTTTATAACTATTATTTACATATAAAACTCGTTAATAAAAAAGGAATTAATTTATTATTTTTTTGATGTTTAAAAATTTATAAGTGATAATATAGAACTATAGAACTCTATTTTTGAAACAGTATAAAATTTTTAAACTATTCTATTATAAAAATAAATTATTATAAATGATACTTTAATAATTTTTTTTATTAATTAAACTAAAACGAATTTATTAACTTAGAGTTAATTCACTAGAAAACGCGTAAAATTAAAATAGTTAAGTACCCAATAAAATGTTTACTGTTTTTTAATTATCATTTTTTTATTCTATCTTTCGAAGATTATTTAATTAGGCGAACGACGGGGTTCGAACCCGCGCATGATGGAATCACAACCCATTGCCTTACCACTTGGCTACGCTCGCCACTTAAAAAAAGATTAATTTTTTTAAATAGTTGTATTAATAAAGTATACCAAATGGTAAAAAATATTATATATTAAATACAAAAATATTTGAATGCACATATTACTACTTTTTTTAATAAGCTTTGGATAGTACTTTTTTAGTTAAATATTAAAGAATGCATTTAATGAAGTTAGCTTAAGTAAAAAAAATATTTTATTTTTCTTAAGTCGATTAATTTTTAAAAATAATCGGAAAAGTAGATTACAAATTTTCAAGATAAAAATAATTGATTTGATTTTAAATATTATAATTCTGAGAACTTTTAAAAATTCTATAAAATAACATTTTTAGTAAATTAATTTATGTTACTAAATTTTTTTAGTAAATAAGACTAGTTATATTTTAATTTATATTATAAAGTAATTATAAAATAAGTTTTTAAAAATTATTATCGGAATAATTTTATAAAGTTATTTTTAAACATAAAAAAAATGAGGTATTAATTTTTAACTATTCTTTTTTTATTGTAAGTTTTTTATAAAAAAATAAAGATATGGATGTTTTTTTTAATAGAAAAATCAATTTATTTTTTATTTTAAATATAAATGCTGAACAAAAAATTATAGAAAAAAGCATTTTATTATTTTTTATTTTAAAATTAATTTTGTCTATTGATTCCATAAAAATTTTATGTTAAAATTTTTTAAACTTTTTTATATTAAAGTGTTAGCTTATTCTATTTTATTATTATTTTAATAGTGATTAAAATAAATGAAAAAAAATTTATGCCAAGATCCCAGCGAAATGATAATTTTATTGATAAAACATTTACTGTAATAGCTGATATTTTATTAAAAGTTTTACCAACTTCACAAAGAGAAAAACAAGCATTTGCGTATTATCGTGACGGAATGTCAGCTCAATCAGAAGGTGAATATGCTGAAGCACTTCAAAATTATTATGAAGCTATGCGTTTAGAGGTAGACGCTTATGATCGAAGTTATATTTTATATAATATAGGGTTGATTCATACTAGTAATGGTGAACATGCTCGTGCATTAGAATATTATTATCAAGCATTAGAAAGAAACCCGTCTTTACCAAGTGCTTTAAATAATATTGCTGTTATTTATCATTATAGAGGAGAGCAAGCTATAGAAAAAGGCCAGGCTGAAATTTCTAGTTTACTTTTCGATAAAGCTGCAGATTATTGGAAAGAAGCTATTCGATTAGCTCCTACTAATTATATAGAAGCTCAAAATTGGTTGAAAATGACTAGTCGGGCTTAAACTTAATTCTTAACAAAAGTTTGAGATAGTATTTCACTAATTTTTTAAGAGGAAAGTTTTTTTAAAAAAGAATTTTTAATTACAATTTTAGCTAAAAGAAAAATAAGTATCATGGATCAGTTTTAAAGAAATTAAAGTGACTAAAAACCTAATCTGTGATACTTATTTTTTGAACTATTTATTTTAGATTTTTATATATTCTGTTTATATTTTTTAACTTAACGTATATTTCTTTTTATTATTTATTGGATAACTAAGAGTTAAACTATAGTGCAATTATATTTTATTGACTTTTATTTATCAATAGAGTTTTTTAGTTATTTTTTAAAAAAAGATTTGGGTAAAAATAAAATAATAATATGTTAATTTTACCTGAGATAAATAAATATTGGACAATAATTTAACTATATATCGAATTCTTTAGTGCTTGGACTGCCTTATTTTCTGCTTCGTTAGATTTTGTAGTTTATTTCGCGGATTTTTTTTTTTAGTATATATAAATTATATGTTTATTTAAATGAGATGTAGATGTCATAAAAAGAAAATGCCACATTATTAATTTATAATACTGTTTTGTAATTTATATTTATTTTTTATAAAAATTTGTCTACTTTTTATGTTATTTTGAATTTTATGAAGAGTTTAAATAATTTTCTTGAATATTTCTATATATATTATATAATTTTTATTAAGCGGATGTAGCTCAGTTGGTAGAGCGTGGTCCTTCCAAGTCCAATGTCGCGCGTTCGAATCGCGTCATCCGCTAAAATATTAAACTGAAAAAAAATTAAAAAATTTTATTTATTTGGCATTTATATATTTAATTTGTTATAATTATATTACTAGTCTATTCAAATCCTTAGTAGCTCAGTGGTAGAGCGGTCGGCTGTTAACCGATTGGTCGTAGGTTCAAGTCCTACCTGAGGAGTATTTTAATAAACATAAAGCAAAAATTAAATTAGTTTGAATAAATTATTCAGTTATTTTTTTATTTGTTATAAAAAAAAAAATAGTTATAATATATTCAGCTTACATTTTAAGGGCATGTAGCTCAGTGGACTAGAGCACGTGGCTACGAACCACGGAGTCGGGGGTTCGAATCCCTCCTTGCTCAATAATATATATTATTAAATTAAAAATAATTTGGTAAATTACAACAAATTTATTAAAATAATATAAAAAACCAATAGGAAAAAATATAACTATATTAATAAAAAAATGTCACATTTAGATAATAATAATAAAGCAAAATATTTTAATCGTATTTTGTTTTTTTTAATTTTTATGTAATCAAAATATATTGCTAACCTTCATAATTTATTTTATGCAAACGATACAACCCAATAGACTTGTTTGTTTTTATATGACTAATTAATTTAAGAAGTTTTTTTATAATATAACTTATTATAAATAATATGAAATAAAATATTAATATAAAGTAATATAAAAAATTAATTGAATGTTTTTTATTCTTAATTTATAAATTAAAGTTATTATTTTATTTTTTAAATGATAAAATACTTTATAACAGAATTTTAGTAAATCCAAGAAATTGGAAAAAAGAGTCTATTTAATGGAACAGGAAACTCATTAAGTATTTAAACACTTTAAATAAATCAAACGTTAATTCTTTATTTTTTTAGATATTTCTATACGTTCTGATAGTGTGTTTAGAATTCATTTCTAAACTAACATGAGTTAACATATTTAGTTATTAAAAATAAAAAATATGTTTGAGCCGTATGCCATTTATGTGGCAAGTACGGATCTTTCGGAGGAAAGATTTGAAGTCTAACCTACCTAACCTTATTATACACCAGATTATATCGTTAAAGATACTGATATTCTTGCTGCTTTCGTGCGAGTTGGAAGAGTACTAACAGCAATTTATGGCTTACTTGTACGAGAAATTGTTACGGGAAAAACAGCATGCCATTTATAATAGATTAATCATTTTATATTTTGTATTTTAAATCAAACTACATATAAAAAAATCTAATAAATAAGAAAATTTATAGCCTATAAAATAGTAATAGTTAGTTGTACAAAAACATAAACTAATTTTCTTTCTAAGGTACGCAAGACCTATTTTTCATTTTAAAAAATAATCGAGATATATTAATTAAGAACGGGAAGCTCTTAATCAAAATATAAAAAGAACCAAGGAGATGGCTTATAGATAGAAAATTAGGCTAGTAGAAGAAATTCATTTTTTTATTTAAATGCTTTACTGTTAGTGAAACCAACACAATTGACTTTGTGCGGTTACAATATAATTTTGTTATCCAATCGTGTCAAAATTTAACTTATCTATGCCTATTTACCTAAAATTATTAGAATTTTACTCTAGTTAAGAAAAACGGTTTAAATAGATAAAGTAATTGATTTGTTTTTTATTTAGTTGTAGCTAAGGAGTTAAATACTATTTCTCATATGAAATCCATAAAAAACAGACCTGAGTTTTAACAAAATTTTGAATTTGACTTTTTCAGTAAATACTGCTTTTTTAAGAGATAGCTTAAAAAAACTAAAGGTTTTATTTTTTGCTTATTTTATATATTTGCTGTTTTTATAACAACTTCTTTATTTTTTGTTTAAAGGAAGTTTTTTACGGTGGAGAGCTATTTTAGTAGCCTTCGAAAATTAAGTATAAAGGAGATTTTGCATGGAAACTCTATATAACGGTACACTGTCTATCGGTGGTCGAGATCAAGAATCCACAGGTTTTGCTTGGTGGGCTGGTAATGCTCGATTAATTAATCTTTCAGGACGTCTTTTAGGTGCTCATGTAGCACATGCAGGTTTAATTGTTTTCTGGGCCGGTGCTATGAATCTTTTTGAAGTAGCTCATTTTGTTCCAGAAAAACCTATGTATGAACAAGGTCTTATTCTTTTACCTCATATCGCTACTTTAGGTTATGGTGTAGGTCCAGGTGGTGAAGTTATTGATACTTTTCCATATTTTGTTTCAGGTGTATTACACTTAATTTCTTCGGCTGTTTTAGGATTTGGTGGGATTTATCACGCTTTAATCGGTCCTGAAACATTAGAAGAAACTTTCCCGTTTTTTGGTTATACTTGGAAAGATAAAAATAAAATGACTAACATTTTAGGTTTCCATTTAATCATTTTAGGTTTAGGTGCTTGGCTTCTTGTTTGGAAAGCACTTTATTTTGGAGGTGTTTATGATACTTGGGCTCCAGGAGGTGGAGATGTACGTATCATTACTAATCCTACAACTAATCCAGCAGTTATTTTCGGGTATTTATTAAAATCTCCATTTGGTGGTGATGGTTGGATTGTAAGTGTTGATAACATGGAAGATATTATCGGTGGCCATATTTGGATTGGAACACTTTGTATTTTCGGAGGTTTATGGCATGTATTTACTCAACCTTGGGCTTGGACACGTCGTGCTTTTGTATGGTCTGGTGAAGCTTATTTATCATATAGTTTAGGTGCTATTTCTTTAATGGGTTTCATCGCTTGTTGTATGGGTTGGTTCAATAATACAGCATATCCAAGTGAATTTTATGGTCCTACGGGTCCTGAGGCTTCACAATCTCAAGCTTTTACGTTCTTAGTTCGTGACCAACGTTTAGGGGCTAATGTTGCTTCTGCACAAGGTCCTACGGGTCTAGGTAAATATTTAATGAGATCACCAACAGGAGAAATTATCTTTGGTGGTGAAACAATGCGTTTTTGGGATTTCCGTGGCCCATGGTTAGAACCATTACGTGGACCAAATGGTCTAGATTTAAGCAAATTAAAAAATGATATTCAACCTTGGCAAGAACGTCGCGCAGCTGAATATATGACTCATGCTCCATTAGGAAGTCTTAACTCTGTAGGTGGTGTTGCTACAGAAATTAACTCTGTGAACTTTGTATCACCTCGTAGTTGGTTAGCGACATCTCATTTTTGTTTAGGTTTCTTTTTCTTTGTAGGTCATTTATGGCATGCAGGTCGTGCTCGTGCAGCAGCCGCAGGTTTTGAAAAAGGTATTGACCGTTTAGATGAACCTGTACTTTCTATGAGACCTATTGATTAATAATAGTCTCTGTTTTTTTAATATGTTATTTGATTTAATCAAAATAAGATATTAAATTTTTAAATAAATATTTAGGTGCGTAAGTCAAGTTTTGACTTACGTACTTCTTAAAATTTCTTTTTTTTAAGTTTTTTGTTTTATATTTTAAACAAGATTTAAAAGAAAATTTTTATAGATTTTTTATTTTGCAATAAATATCTAGTTATTCAGTTTTATTTTTTGTTCCAATTTACCTAATTGGAACAAAAATAAATTTATAAGAGGTTAATTTGTAATTTTTTTCCTAATAAAATTACTTTTTAGAATTTAGCTTAAAAAAAAATTAAAAAAATTCTAGTTTTTTTTAATTCTTTCTTAATTTTTCATGTTCTTTTTTAAATTAGCGAACAACAAATAATAGTTAAAAATCTAGAATTTATTTAATATTATGGAACCAGTTTAAAAAACTCCCATATTCCAATACGTAAAAATGTTGTTTGATTAAAGAAAAAGTTCTGAAAAACTTTTTCTTTATTATAAAAAAAAATAACTAACTAATTTAAACGAAAAAAACAAATAAATAAATTTTTGATTGTGTAAATAAACTTGTGTTTTATGTATTATATTATGAAAAAAAATTAAGAAAGAAGAAATAGAAAATGTCAAGATCACTTAAGAAAGGACCCTTTGTAGCTGATCATTTATTAAAAAAAATTGAAAAACTGAATACAAAAGGTATTCAAAAAGTTATTGTTACTTGGTCTCGTTCTTCTACAATTGTTCCTATAATGATAGGGCATACTATAGCAGTTCATAATGGACGTGAACATATTCCAGTTTTTATTACTGATAAAATGGTCGGTCATAAATTGGGAGAATTTTCTCCTACAAGAACTTATAAAGGTCATACAAAGAAAACAGATAAAAAATCAAAAAGGTAATAAGAGGAATTTTTTTTTGTAAGTTTTATTATTCTGTAAATTGGAGTTCATTCATTTTTTTAATTTTAATAGAGTTTGCAGAAAAAGTTATCTAAAATTATCTTTTTGATTGAATATTATAATATAGGGAAATAATTATTAATAAAGTTGGAAGTTTTGTACATAAAGGAAATAATTAAATTATAACTTTTTTCCATAGAAACAATTTATTAATTTTTTACTTTATTTTCTATTATCATAAAAGAACTTTTAAAATATAATAGTGTGTCAAATGTGTTCAAATAATGCTAATTAATGCGAAAAAAAGTTTAAAAATGAAAAAATTATGAAAGTACGTGCTTCTGTTAAAAAAATTTGTGCAAATTGTCGTTTAATACGTAGAAAAAGAAAAATTTTGGTAATTTGTGTAAATCCTAAACATAAACAACGCCAAGGTTAATTTATTTACTTTTAATTCATTAAAATAAAATTAAAGATTACTTAGTTTTTGATTTAATCATTATAATGTCGTTTTTTTTTCTATTTGTTATAATATAAAAAAGAAAAGATTATCAGATGAATAAATAGATTAATAAATATAGGTATAGAAAGATAGATTTATATTTCTAAATTCTTGAGAGTAAGAAAATAATTGAAAATTTTAATATTTTCATTATCTTTTTTTATGATGTAAACAGCTTCTTTAAGATTTTCGGTTTAAAAAATTAGAGCAAAAAATTTAGTCTATTATAGTTTCAAAACAAATAAAAAAACCTTTTCGAATTGGTAATCGAAAATCAGGAAAACAATTTAAACTTATACTAAATAACAAAAATATTAAAATATTTGTTTATTTTACTAATTATTTTTTTGATTTTTTATACAGAGTATAAAAAAATTAAGAAACAAAAATTAAAAACTATTTTTTCAAATAGCAGAAAAAATTAATATAGCTCATTTTTAAATGTTTATTTTTAGTAATTTTCAAACGAATAGATTAAAGTTTAATTTTTTATTCTTTAATTTATAAACTATTTTTATAAATTTAGAAACAAGGTTGAATAAGTTTTTTATTTTTATTAAATAATTATTTATTTCTTATAAAACATTATTTAATAAATAAACCAAGGGAAATAAAATTAAATAAAACTATTTTTCAACTTGGAGTTTTTAGATATCTAATAAAGAATTTAATTAATAATTATAATAGCTTTAGCTTTTAAAAATTTTATAGGTTTTTCGGAGAAAAATAGCTTTTCTTTTAAAGCAAAAATAATTTAATGATTTTAAATTAAAGAAAAGAGATTTTTATTGTAATAATAACTAATGCTTTAATTTTGCTAATATTTAGAAAATTATTAACAATATGGCTAGATATTTAGGCCCACGTTTAAGAATTACGCGCCGTTTAGGACATTTGAGTGGATTAACTAGAAAAAAACCTACTTTTAAACCTTTAAACCCGGCAAATCCTTTAGGTCCTAGAAAAATTATACCGCCAGGACAGCATGGTCGGAATAAAAATTTTAAAAAGAAACCTTATGAATCTTGTGAATATGATTATTTAATCCGTTTAAAATTAAAACAAAGATTACGTTTTCACTATGGTTTAACTGAACGCCAATTAGTACGATATGTGCAACAAGCTAAAAAAATTAAAGGTTCAACAGGACGTGTTTTATTAAGTTTATTAGAAATGCGTTTAGATAATATCGTATTTAGATTACATATGGCTCCTACTATAAAAGCAGCACGACAATTAATCAATCATGGTCATATTTTAGTTAATAAAAGAAAAGTGACTATACCAAGTTATCAGTGTGAAGCTAAGGATGTTATAACTGTCGCTCCTAAAATCCGTTCAATGGAATTAGTTAGTCGTTTTTTAACAGAATTTGAACGAGAAAAAGCTCGTTATCAACGTTTATTAAATATTTTAGAATATGGTAAAAGAGGTATTACTATGCCAACTAAAGAGTTATATTCTACAAAAAAAGATTTATTAAAAACATACCAAAATCGAAAAAACTTATCAGTAAAAACGACTAAACTTCAGTCATTAAAAATTGGATCTATTTTAAATGTTCAAGTGAAACAGCAAGGTCGATATGAAGCAGAAGCTATTGCTAATGCTTATGGTAAAATGATTGTGATTCATCCTTTATTTATAGGAAAACAATCTATTAATAAAAAAATTCGAGTTATTATTTATAAAAAATCTCAAAATAATAAAATTTTATATGCTTATCCAGTAAATCCTTTTTATTTACGTTTAGAAAATTTACGTCAGCTGAATTCATTGGATGTTGCTCGAATTTTTGGTCGTTATACGGGTAGTTCTTTTAATAGATCAGCGATAAAATTTTCAACACAAAAAAAATTAAGTGATAAAAAACCATTATCTTCTTTAATTTTAATAAATGGGGTAAAAACCTTACCTAAAAATATATTAAAACGTCGTCAAAGATTTAATATAATAGGAAAAGAAAAAGATTCTATTTTAAATCAAGAAGCTTCTAAAAAAGAATTAACTAATCAGATAGCAACAAGTATTCTAGTTCGAATTATAGCAGCAAAATGTTTAAATACTAAATTAAATAAGACTGATGTAAGTTCTACGGCCCTACAAAATAATTTGAAAGATCCAGTGAGTTATCGTGAAAAATTTGTTTATACTCAAACTAGCAGAACGTTACGTCAATTTGGAACACGCTTCTATGCTCAAATTTTAAAAGATCAATCAGCGTTTAAAAATGTTGTAACGGAGCAACGAGGTGAAAAGTTTGTAAAAAATCAGCAATCTCCACGTTCTAATTTTGCACAAACTCCATTAAATGAAATAAAAATGCCATTATCATGGGGTCAAAACTCGCTTCAAGACGATCAAGTAAAGTTGCTGAATTCAAACGTTGAAAATTTTATTTTACCTAAATCTAAAGCAAAACAAACTTTGTTTGATTCAAAAAATCAAACAATTAATTATTTAGAAAATACAGTAAATAGTTTTCATGATATAAAAAATGATAAAAATTCGAGTTTAAAACTAGGGCGAGGTTTACCAGAATTATCAAATTTATTAAATAAACAAAATAAAAAATATCAAAGCGAACAGGGTCGAATTTATAATGTACCAGGTATTTTTACTGAATATGTAGAATTTATTTCAAAATTAGGTTACTTAAAAAAACAAAAAAATTTAAAAACTGAAATTTATAATGAATTAAAAGTTAAGATTTTTACTAATTTATTAGCTTCAGCTAATAAATTGTTTTTGACAAAAACTAATCGTAATAATTTTATTTTCGTTCTTTTTTATAAAATTATTCAAAATTTAGGTTTAAATAAAAATGAATTTAAAAATCAAAATTTTAGTTTATTAGCAAATAATATTCAAGATTTATTTTTGGATAAAAAATACGTAAAAAATAATTTTATTTTAGAATCAGACGAAAATATTTTCTCAAAATATAGTGACGATATTTTTGTATTTAATTTAAAAATAAAATCAATCTTAACAAAATTAACTGAAACTACTAGAATATCTGTAGATTCAATTTCTACTAGCATAAATAATTCTTTACCAAAATCTTATATTGATTTAGTTGAACAAAAAATTACAAATAATTTAAAAATTGTATTGTTATTAGATAAAATAAAAAATAAGTTACATGCTTTAACCAATTTTTCTAAAGATTTTTTTTCATCAGATATTAAAGCATTAGAGCCTAATTTAAAAGGAGTAAGTTTAGATTTATTAAGTTTAAAAACAACTAAATTAATAAATCAAATTATAGTAGATATAATTTCCACAGTAAGAAGTTTAACAATACTATCAAAATTTAGTAAATTAAAATCGGGATTAAGTAATACTTATAACGAGATTTTTAAAACTATTGAAAAAAGAGTTCAAAATTTAAAACTTTATAAAAAAGTAATTAATTTTTTTATGTTAAGTCTACCAAAATCAGTTTGTCTCTCACAATATGATTCAACAGTATTAAAATATAAAATTTTATATAATAATAATCATATTAATGATTTTGATTATTATCAAAAAAAAGCACAAGCTTTGAATGCTTTAAATTCTGGATTTATAAATCAACAAAAAATTCAATTAATAACAACTTTAGAATTTTTATCAAAATTTAATTTTTTAAATTCAAGCATTTCTTTAAATATATCAAAATTAATAAAATTTAATTTATTTACTCAAAATGTTTTTCAAACATTTTTAAAAGAATCTGTTCTAAGCCAATTTAAAATTAATGAATTAAATAAAAAAATAACTCTAATTAAATTAAACGATGAAAATGTTACATTTGAAAATTTATTACCTTGTAAAATCACTTCGTCAATAGGATCAAATCTTTTACAAAAACAAACAAATTATGATATTTTATTATTATCTAATTTAGAACAAAACATTAAAAATCAAGGAACTTTTATAACATCTTCAGTAAACTCTAGTAATAACAATTTTGCAGAGTCAAATGTAGTATTAGAGAGCAGAACTTTTAGTAAAAAAGTAAATAATTTATTATTACAAAAGAAAGTAGTAATGAAATTGTTAAAGCAAAAAAATAAAATATTTTTTGAATTGAATTTATTAAAACAATATAATTTAATTACATTTCAAAATTTTGAAAAATTAGAAAGTTTTTTACAAAATAAATTTAATTTATTAGAAAAATTAATAATTTTTTCTCACACTCCAGGTTCAAAAACTCGTTTTCCATTATTAAAGAAATTAATTAAAAAACAGTCAACTCAGATTGTTCAAACATTATCATCTAGTGTATCAGTATGGAAAATTCTTTTTTTACAAAAACAAAAAAGTGTATTTGATAACGATTTTGGTTCAATTAAACAAATAATATTAAAAAATATTATTAATTTTAAATTACAATTTACAAAAAAATTAATAAATAAATTTATGGATTCTAAAAAAGACGAGTCTTTTTATTTAAATAACATTTTTTGTTTAATTAAAGATGGTTTAAATGAACAAAGATCTACTACGAAACTAGGTCTTCATTATGAATTTATTTCACAAATTTATACAATATATATTTTAGATTCGTTAAAAAATTCTAATATAATAAAAGATCAATCGGTTATACAAATTTTAGCTGAAATAAAAGAAAAATTTTCTACAAAAAAATTAATGCAAACAAATATAATATTAACTACATTAATAAATTCTTTAAATAATAATGGTGATTTAAAAGTCATTGCTTTAGATAATTTTGTACAAAATGTTATAATTAATTCTCCTACGCTTAAAACCGATTTAGTTAATAAATTATCCGAAACATTTAAATCTAGTCCATTACAAAATTCTAAATTTAAAAATTTATTTTGGAAACAAATTTTAGTAGAATTAACTCCACAGAAGATAAAACAGGCTTTACAATATTTAAATAATCAAAATATTTTTTCTTTTATTCCTAGTTCAGCTATAATAAAAGAATTAGATAAATTAACAAATCTTTATAATCAAAATAAGTTATTTAATTTTTCGTTAAATAAACAGTACGTAAAACAGAAACTTCAAAGTATAAAAAATCTTTTATCTATTTTATGTGAAAATTTAAATACAGTTAGTCTTGAACAGATTTCTTTATTTAAAACTAATGCATGGGGTATCAAAAAACGTTTAAGTTTAGAATTATTACAACAGTCTAAATTAAAAATTTTATTACAAAAATTAGAAAATCAAAAAAACCAATTAACTACAAAAATACAAAAATTAACTTCTTCTCAACATTATTTATTAGATTCTTTAAATTCTATACAATATGAAGATTCACAAGAAGCACTAAATTTAATTCTAGGTTACTTAGAAAATCAATATAGATTTATAATTTCAAAAAGTTTAATAAATGTTTCACAAGATTCAAACATTTTTTTAACGGGAAAAATTTCAGAAACAGAAAATGTTTTAAAAAATATAAAATTATATTTATTACGTTATAAATTTATAAATCAAACATTATTTGCAAATTTTAATTTAGCTAGAATTTATTCATTAAGAAAACAAAGATCAATTTTTATAAATAAACACCAATATCAATTATTAAAAAATTCATGGGAAAATTTTGTAGTTTATAAAAATTCTAATTCGATAAAAACTGTATTAGAAAATAATAACCCAATTTTGATTTATTTAAACAAAGAATTAGCTGCTAAATTAAATTATAAACTTTCATACATATTAGACAAGGATGTTTTAACAAAAACTGAATATTCTTTATTAAGTAATACTGTGAAAAAATTAACAAATACTTCATTATTAATAAAATTGGCATCTAATTGGATTTCTGAAATAAAACAACTAAATTTAAATAATATAAATAATGGATTTTTAATTCAAAAAATTATTTTAAATTATTCAGTACAAAATACGCCCGTTTATTATAATTTACCTAATGATTACAGTTCTGGAATTTTAAGTAATTTAGATCTTATTAGTGAAAAAGGTGATTGGTTCAAACTATTAACTGATTTTAAATCCAAATTAAATCGACATAAATTACAAAATTTAAATTCACAGGGTTGGATTGATTCTAATAAAAAAATGGCTCAATATGAAGTAAAATTTATGTTGAATCAAACATTTAATAGCATTTCATTAATTGAATATCAGTTTATTTATGGAGGCTTATCTGGGGAATTTTTATTAAATGATTATTCTAAATTAAAACTTTTAAAACGTTCATCGTTAAAATATTTATATAAAAATTTAAAGAAAGTAATTTACTATTCTAAATTAAATATTTTAAAAGAGCGTCAGCTTATAACAGAAGAACAGTTTTTATTGTTTAAACAAAATTATGAAAATCTAGTTCAATTGGTTCAACAAGCTTTAGGTCGTCTTTTAGTATTAAATGCTCGTAGAAAATGGAAATTTATTAATTATCGAAAATATCAAACTTTATCCCAAGGTATTTTAAATAATTTAAGTTTAAAAATAAGTTATTTATTATCGAAAAATAACATTGAGAAACAATCTTTAAAATCAAATTTTTCGGGAAATGAAATTCAATTACTTTCAAACGATTTTTCTGCTCCAATTTGTTATTTAAAAAATATCGAGCAGTTCTCAGAATCTGATATTATTCAAAAATTTGCTCAAATTCAAAACCAAAAAATTAATAAAAACAGATTTGTTAATTTATTACCACCTGAAAAACAAAGTAGCGCTATTCAATATTTAATTCAAGAAACATTAGAACAATTATTAGAAAATTCTGAATCTAATACTTCTTCTTTGATTCTTCGGTTTATGGAAAAAAGTAAATTGATTGGACAAAATTCTCAATCTATAAATGATTCTTTAAAAATTTCATCTTTAATTGAATTAAAAAACTTATTTGTTTTATTAAATGGCCCTAAAATGTCACAAATTATTAAGCTAACATTACAACGTTTAAATTATTTGCAAAAACAAATAAAAGTAAAAGGACCTTGGCTATTAAAAGATGAACAAACTAAAAAATTTAAACAAATTATTTTTCAAAATTTTGTTTATGAATTACAAAAAATTACTACAGAAAATCAACAAAACTTTATAGAGGGGAATGTGGATTTTACTTCTATTTGGAAACAAAAATTTGCACTTTCAGTAAGTAATTTTAAAGAAATTTTTAAATCTTCACAATTAAATTCGAATTATGGTTCTTTAAATATAAATACGGAGCGAAAATTTAATTCTGTATCGCCTACTATTGGATTTAAAAACCAGGCTAGTTTATTAAAACAATTGTCAAAAATACAGTCACACACACACAAATTATATTTACAAAAATGTACTGTACCCGTAATTACTAGAGAGTTCCGTTTATCGTTATTAATAAAATCTAATATTTTAAATTTATCACAATCTCAACAAATCCAGTCTTTTGCTAATATTTTAACGTCTTCTAATGCTTTAAATTCAGAATTAAATACTTCAAAAATAGAATGTGAATTAATTTTACAAAATTTAATAAATAAAAAATTTAGAAAAACCTTGGAATCAGAATTATACCAATGTTCCCAATTTGTTAAATATGAAGTAAATAATAATCTTTTATCTCAAAAAATATATAATAAAATAAAAGTTAAAATGATTAAGTTATTAAGTGATAGTTTCCAAATACAACCGAGTAAAATCTATACTAGTAATAGTTTTTTTAATGATTCTAATAATGTTATTCTTTTAGCAAAATCTGGACTTATCTCAGAAACGATGTGTCATCAACTAATCCAAAAAATGAAAACACAATTACAAAAACAAAAAATAGAGACTATTATTTTTTATTTATCAAAATTACAAAAACAAGTTTCTGTTAGTAATACTAAAAAATCTAGATCATTATACCAATCATTATATCTGATTTCTGTGTTGGCTCAATTGTCTGAATTAAAACAAACAAAACAAATTACTGAACGTCAATATTTATCTATTAAGCAAAAATTAAAACAATTAAGATTACTTTCAGTTTTAACGACAAAATTAGAAGAGTTTAAGCGAAATGATAGTGTACCTGAAAAAAATGTTATGGAATTTAGACAACAAATTATTCAAAAAATACAACAAAAAATTAAAAAAGCTAAAACATTAGCTAAATTTCAGTTATATTTAAATTCTATTTCAGAAATTCAAGATTTTACAATAAAAAATAAAAAAATGAAAACTACAACTCAAAAATCTTTCGACTCTATAATAGCGAATTTACAGTCTAGCGGACGTTGGGGTCAAGTTACACTAAAACAATTAGCAAAACAAAAATTAATAAATAGTAAGCAAGAGGTGAAATTTTCAAAATTATTAAATCAACAAACAACGGTAAAAATCCAAAAATTACGTAATTTAATACAAATTTTAAGTAATTTACAACAACTAATACAAAGTCAAACTCAAAATGGATTTAAGAATAGTAATTATGAACAGCAAATATTAAATATAATGCCTAATTTATTGAAATCATTAAATGAGCCTTGGAAGCTTGTAATATTAAAGCAATTACATAAACAAGAATTAATAAGTCAAAGTTTATTTTATAAACTTCAACAGTCACATATTCTTAATAATCAAATAGTTCAAAAGCAAAATTCCGAATCTAGTCTAATTCCAACAAATTTATTATCTAGTGAAAATTTATTGAAATCTATGACTCTAAGTATAGAGACGTCTTCGATAGATTTTAAATTGCAGAAACTGTTACAAATTTATCATAAACAAATAATAAAACTACATAAAAACCAAAATAATCGTTCTATGCGTAAAATAGAGTTTGAGAAAAAATTCAAATTTATTTTATCGAATGTATTATTATTATTAGAAACAGGTGGATTAAAGGCTTTTAAAGTTATTTATAATACTAATTTGATAACTGAATTATCTACTTTGAAACTTCGAAATAGCGCGCAAAAACGTAATTTAAATTTCTCATTTATGCGTGATTTTTCTGGAAAATACGAGCAATTTAAAACTCAGTATTTAAATAGTTATCAAAAATTAGAATTAAAATCTAAAATAAAGTTATTTAATGAATACAAATCATTAATCACTAGAATATGGTCAGGTTTAGAAAATAATTTGAATAGTCAAATTCTGAATGTTTCGAGTTTATTAAATTTAAAAAATAATGGGTTAGTTACTACTCAACAATATGTTAAATTGAAAGTTTTATTAAAAAATGCACTTCAACGTTTAGTTAAATTAGATCAAATTTTTATTACACAAAGTTTATATCTAATAAATTCGGATTTGAATATTGATCGAACTGGATTATCTCAAACTGAAATTGTAAATTTAATAAATAATTCTATTTTTAATACTCAATATTTAAAATTACAAACAAAAATTGTTCAATCATATTTAAAAATTGAATATAAACAAGTAGAGAAAAATATTATAAAACAAAAATATGCTCAACAACAATTAAATTCTTTTAATTTAAGTAAAAAATCAACAAAATTATTAAAAGCTCGATTAAAAAGAAAACAATCTTTAAAACAAGAGCAATTTACTGGATATTTCCAACAATTGATTACTCTTTTAGATTCCCGCTATAAAGCAGAAGGTCGTAATCGTCGAGGGCCTAGAATTAATAGTATTTATAGACAATTAAATCAAAAATTAGCTTTTGATCCTACATTAACAAAAAAATTTGGTATCTATTTACAAACTTTTATTGAAAAACGTTTTGGACCGGCTTTACCTATTCCATCACATTTAGAATTAAAACGTTGGAAAGTAAAAAATGCACAACTTCAAAAAAATCAAAAATATTTAATTCTTCCAGTAGGTATTGTTCATGATATAGCATCACGTCGAAGTGTTGGTTTACCTATTTTAGAACGATTAATTGTTGAATATTATTCTCGAAATTAAAAAAAGTGATTAATATATTATTATTATTAATTAAATAGGGCGAAAGCCCTATTTAAACGTATTAAAACGTTAGGTAGTTAGTAATATTTATATTATTTATAATTTAAAAAAACTCTTCAAAAATTATTATTTCAGTTAATAAAATGCTATTTTTAATAACTGAAATAATATTTATTTGTTATACAATTAAAATAAAAAATTACTTATAAACCTTTCGTATAGTAGTCTTTATTGTTAAAATTGAATGAATAAGTTTTTTTACGTTAGTAATTAAAAGTCAAACTTTAAACTTTAATTTTTCTTTGAATAATAAAAACTTTAATTATTTTACTTAAGGTTGTTATTTAGAGGTTAATATTTTAATTAATAATTAAAAAAAATTTAGTATGTATTAGAATAATTCAGTTTTCATTTTTTCAGCTTAAATTGTTCATTAAATATACGATTTACTATAACTGTTTTTATTTAAAAACCATTATATAATTCTTATAGTTATGAATGAATTATAAATAAAATTAATCGTTTTTTACTATTTTGAAAAAATAAAATTATCAGTTTTTTGATTAAAAAAATGATAATTTTGTAGAACTATATTATTTATTCTATTGAAAATTTCTAGAATAAGCAGAACGTAGGTTTTGCTTTGAGTATAAATAATCAAAACTAATCATGACTCATTTGTATTTACTACAAATAACTTTTTAACTTTCAAGTTTTTTAGTTCTAACTAATTTTTTCTAACTATTTTGATATATATAGCTTTACCTAAAAATTAAATTTCGAATAGTTTTAGCAAAAAAAAAATATTTCCTTTTTAGTTTAGTTTTATTCATTAATAAAAATTTAGTAAAATTATTTTTATAAAGATTTTGAGTACATAAAATTAAATAATAAGTTAAATGGAAATTTTTAAATATTTCATCTGTTTTTTTTTTATTGCAAAATAAATTAGGATATTTTTTATAAAAACTAACAATCTAATTTCATTTGGATTTAAATTAAATTTAGAATAATAATAAAATAAAGAATTTGCCAAAGTAATTCTTTATTTTTTTTGTATAATTTCCAAACTATCTCATTAGAGCTTTTACTAGGTATTTTAAATTTTAAATTTTTTATTTTAGATTATAAATATTTTATTATTATTAATTTTTTTAACTATTCACGAAAAAGTTTTAAAAAATTCTGTACTTCTGCATTATTTTGAATAAAAGATAGTATTCTGACTTTACGGAATTCAAAATTTTAAGTTTTTCAGTTTTATAATATTAATAGGTTCTTAATTTTTTAGTTTGTTTTTAATAGAATGAATAGAGAGATATATAGATTTTTTTGTCCTTAAAGATGAACAAGAAAGTTAAACGGAACGAATAAATTTTTTCTTTTGTTGTTAGAAATTTCTAGAAAGATAAATAAGGATAATTGAAAATAATAATTATAAAAATTGGAGTTAGATTAAAACAAAAAGTTATTAATTACTTTTTTTAATAATAAAAAAATTAATTTTTTTATCATATTAGTTTTCAATTTTTTAATGTTAAATATTTTTAATAAATGATATGTTTACATTAAAAAGAAGCTGTATGAAATTTAATTTTCATGTACAGTTTTTAAAAAGCAAAAAATGAATTATATTTTATTCGATAATAAATATATAAATATCTTTTTATCGTTAAAAATAAAAATAGTCTGTTTTTTGACTTTGACCAGTAATAAAAAAACCAGATTTAAGTGATCCTGTGTTAAAAATGAAATTAGCTAAAGGGATGGGTCATAATTATTATGGCGAACCAGCTTGGCCTAATGATTTATTATACATTTTCCCTGTTTGTATAACAGGTACTTTTGCTATTTTAATTGGACTTTCAGTAATGGAGCCTGCAGCGATGGGTGAACCTGCAAATCCGTTCGCAACTCCACTTGAAATTCTACCAGAATGGTATTTTTACCCAGTATTCCAACTTTTAAGAGTTATTCCTAATAAATTACTAGGTGTTCTTTTAATGGCTGCAGTTCCTGCGGGATTATTAACAGTACCTTTTATTGAAAATATTAATAAATTTCAAAATCCTTTCCGTCGTCCAATAGCTACAACTGTGTTTTTATTAGGAACAGTAGTTGCTATTTATTTAGGTATTGGATCAACTTATCCTATTGATCAATCATTAACTTTAGGGTTATTTTAATTAAAAGTGTTTTTTTTATAAAAAACTATTTTATTTAAATTAATAATTTTTATTTATTAAATAAATAAAAATGTAAGAAATTTAAATTTTTTACATTTTTATTTATTTAATAAATAAAAATTATTTTTTTATTTCTTATTAGTTAAATCTTAATATTAATTTGTCTAAAACAAAGAAAAGGGTGGAACAGTTTTTTATTTAGTTTTAATAAACTTTTTTTTGCTAAAAACTCTGGATGTAAATTAATATTTTATCAAAATTAAATTAAAAAATATCTAATTATTTTTGTTGACAAAATTATCTAATTTTAATAAAATATTATATTAATAAAATAAAATAATACTAAAATGGGGCGTCGCCAAGTGGTAAGGCTGCGGTTTTTGGTTCCGCCATTCGTAGGTTCGAATCCTCCCGTCCCAGAAAAAAAGAAATATGCAGTATAAAATTGACTTTTTATTATAAATTTATTATAATAAAATATAATATAATTAGTATGGGTTTTTTCTACGGATAGATGAAAATATATTAGAAAAATTTTGGCAAAATTTTTTCTTTTTTGTTTAAGAAAATCAAATATTTGATTTTCTTAAACATTTAAAAATCTAAATTAGTTGAATTCCAACTAATCTTGTGAATATTAATTAATGAATAACTAGTATTCAGAGCGGTAGTGGTTTTGTATAAAGGAACGTTTTTTTTAATGAAAAACGCTAATTTTATTAAAAATTTTAATGATACATCCTTAAAAAGAAAGATTAAATATTGTCAACGTGCTTAAAAAAATTTTAAATGGTTCCACAAACTGAAACCAAAGCAGGTGCTGGCTTTAAAGCAGGTGTTAAAGATTATCGATTAAGTGCGATTCGTTAAAGTATAAAATAAAAGAGTTAATAAACTTCAAATAAATTATTAATTAGATATTATTTATTCCCTTTTTGAAAAAGCTTTTTTGGAAACGAAAAAGTTTGAAAGCTTTCAAAAAAAGCTTAATTTTTTATGGTAGTTTTTAAATAAACTATTAAAAATGAACGGTATTTATAGAAATAAATTAGAATTTATTAAACTTTAATAAAATTAATTCTAAAATTTTAAATCTAGTGCTGATTTATAGAATAAAATTGAGCTAAGGAAAAATGAAGGATTATAATAGAATCAAAATTTTAAATTAGGAGCTTTTTTATAATAAAACTAATTTTTCGATCCATTTTTAGTAGTAATTTATTATTAAAAAATTAAGATCAATATAAAATATAGATTAATTTTTACTCATAAATTTTTAGTATTTTAATCTTAATATGATGTTTTATAAAATTTATTTTATAAAATATCATATTAAGATTAAAATATTCCCGTATTTAATTAATTTTAAAACAATGCAGTAAAACTAGAAAAAATCAAATAAGGTTTTTTTATAGTTTAAACTACATAATTAAATAAAAAATGTAGTTTATTTTTATATTTTTTCAAAAAATTTATACCTTAAGTTAATAAAAAATTGAATTTTGCAGTATATTATTAAAAACTGTTAAGATAAATTCTTGTAACTAAAAAGTTTTCTTGACTTTTAAATTTATTACTAAAATGCAGTAATTTAAAATTATTTGGAATAATAGGTATTTACTTATAAAAAACTAATTATACCTTTTATTCTAGTTTAGGGAATACATATTGTAAAAAATGTACTTTTTTAATATTTTTTAATACCAAATTCATGAAAAAAATATTAAAATTTTAAGAGTATTTTTTTAGGTATTTGTAAATTTATTCCTTGATTTTAAAAATTTTGTTATGAAAATGCGTCCAGAAGAAATTAGTAGTATTATTATGAAGCAAATTGAACAATATAATCAAGAAGTTCAAGTTGTTAATTTTGGTACTGTCTTTCAGGTAGGTGATGGTATTGCTCGTATATATGGATTAGAAAAAGTAATGGCTGGTGAATTATTAGAATTTGAAGATGGTACAATAGGTATTGCTTTAAATTTAGAAGCTAAAAATGTAGGTGCTGTATTAATGGGCGATGGTTTAAATATTAATGAAGGGAGCAAAGTGCGTGCTACGGGTAAAGTTGCTCAAATTCCAGTAGGCGAAGGTTATTTAGGCCGTGTAGTTGATGCTTTAGCTCGACCAATTGATGGTAAAGGAGAAATAGATGCAAAAGAAACTCGTTTAATTGAATCACCTGCGCCTGGTATTATTAAGCGTCGTTCAGTACATGAACCTTTACAAACAGGTTTAGTGGCTGTAGATGCAATGATTCCTATCGGACGTGGTCAACGTGAGCTTATTATTGGCGATCGTCAAACAGGTAAAACAGCTATTGCAGTTGATACAATTTTAAATCAAAAAGGAAAAGATGTTATTTGTGTTTATGTAGCTATTGGTCAAAAAGCATCTTCAGTAGCACAAGTAGTAAATACATTAAGAGAACGTGGAGCTCTTGATTATACAGTTATTGTAGCATCAAATGCTAATTCAGCAGCAACATTACAATATTTATCTCCTTATACAGGTGCTGCTATTGCAGAATATTTTATGTATACAAATCGCCATACATTAGTAATTTACGATGATTTATCGAAACAAGCTCAAGCTTATCGTGAAATGTCTTTATTATTACGTCGTCCTCCAGGGCGTGAAGCATACCCAGGTGATGTTTTCTATTTACACTCTCGTTTATTAGAACGTGCTGCAAAATTAAATGATGCTTTAGGGTCAGGAAGTATGACAGCTCTACCGATTGTAGAAACACAAGAAGGGGATGTTTCTGCTTATATTCCAACAAATGTAATTTCAATTACAGATGGACAAATTTTCTTATCAGCAGATATCTTTAATGCTGGTGTTCGTCCTGCTATTAATGTAGGTATTTCTGTATCACGTGTAGGTTCTGCAGCACAGCCAAAAGCTATGAAACAAGTTGCTGGTAAACTGAAATTAGAATTAGCGCAATACGAGGATTTACGAGCATTTTCACAATTTGCTTCAGATTTAGATCAAGCTACGCAAAATCAATTAGCTCGAGGTGCACGTTTAGTAGAAATTCTTAAACAGCCGCAAGCATCGCCGTTAGAGTTAGAAGACCAAGTTTCAAGTATTTACGCAGGTACAACAGGGTATTTAGATCGTTTAGAAGCTTCTCAAGTTCGAAGTTTCTTAACAGGTTTAAGAAAATTTATTGCTACTAAATATACAAATTATGTTGAAATATTAAGATCGACAAAAACTTTAACACCAGAAGCAGAAACATTATTAAAACAAGCATTAGAAGAATATTTAGATGAATTTGGTGCAAAGAAATAAAAAATTCAATTTTTTTAACTAATTAGTATTCTCTTAAGATCATAAAAATTTTCTTATTTTTTAATTAAAAAATAAGAATTAAAAAATAAAATTCAAGTATTTCCAACAAGAGTTATTATTGTGATGAAGTTTCTTATCTGTATTATTTTTAGAAAAAATAATAAATTATTTTTAAACAAATTTAAGAAGTTTTTTGCAACAATTATTGTATTATAAATCAAACAAAAAAGTGAACTTTTTTGTTTGATTTATAATACAATAAATATTTTCTCAAACATATGAAAGAACTAAAATTCTTTTATTTAAAGTATTTAAATATATATATATATCTATATCTATAATAATCATAAGCTTTAGAAAATTCGTGTAAAAATATGTTTTAAAATTTGATTCTTTTTGTTGGATTACAAAGTTGTTAATAAAAGACTATATACTATAAAGTAGAATTTTTCAAACATTCACTTGTATGTAATAATCTTAAAATAATTTTTATAAAAAATTTATAAATCATTAAATGTTAAATTTTGAAAATGTTTTTCAAGGCAAATCAGCTGCCTTACCTTTGTTTGATATCTCTGAAGTGTCAGTAGGTCAACATTATTACTGGGAAATTGCTGGATATCAAGTCCATGGACAAGTATTATTAATGTCTTGGTTTGTTTTAGGAGTAGTTATTATATTTGGTTTAATTGCTAATAAAGATTTAAAACCTTTACCAGAAGGGCTTCAAAATTTTACCGAATTAGTTACAGAATTTATACGTGATTTAGCTAAAACTCAAGTAGGTGAAGAAGAATATTTAAAATGGGTGCCTTTTATTGGAACAATATTCATTTTTGTTTTAGTTTCAAATTGGTCAGGAGCTTTATTACCATGGCATTTAATTGAAATACCTAATGGTGAATTGGCTGCGCCAACTAATGATATTAATACTACTGTAGCTTTAGCTTTATTAACGTCAATCTCCTATTTTTACGCTGGTATTCGAAAAAAAGGTTTAAAATATTTTAAACGTTATATAGAACCTGCTCCGTTTTTATTACCTATTAACGTTTTAGAGGATTTTAGTAAACCGTTATCTTTAAGTTTTCGTCTTTTTGGTAATATTTTAGCGGATGAATTAGTTGTAGGGGTTTTAGTTGCTCTTGTTCCTTTAATTGTACCAATTCCTGTTATGTTATTAGGAGTTTTTACAAGTGCAATTCAAGCTTTAGTTTTTGCTACGTTAGCAGGTGCGTATATTGGAGAATCAGTAGAAGATCATCATTAATATTTTTTAATTAATAAAACTTTTTAATCTTTTTATTTTAATGTTGACATTTTTAATTTTTTTTCAATAATAAAATTTAAACTGATTTTGTTTTTTAATGTTTTGTATTTAAAGTTATATTAGTAGTTTAACTAATTTTAAAATTTTTAGCTATTCTAGTTTTTAATACTTATATAAATAAGGCACTCTTATAAGAGTGCTTTATTTATATAATTATTTTTCGAGATCAGTTTAATTTGTAATTGAGTTATAAAAATGCTATGTTTATATAGATAGATTAATATATTAATATTATTTATATAGTAATAAATAAAAACTTGTGACAATGTTTTTCTTCAAAAAAATTTTATTACTTATTTTTTATTATTTTTAATATTACGTAATATTAAAAATAATAAAAAAATTGTTATTAAATATTGTTTTTTTTGTAGTATTAAAACTTAAAGAAAAATCACTCAGTATTCATAAATGAATTTTAAATAAAAAAAAGGGTTTTCTAACAATTTTTCATATAAAATGGAATAAAACCAATTTTAAATTTTTTTTAAATTATATAAATAATATATGTTAAAAACGTTTAGGATAAATTTTTTTTTGAAAAGATCTATTATTTAGATTATTTTAGAGTTATATTTTAAGATTTTTATTTTTAGTCTTAATAAATAAAATGGAAGTGATAAAACATTAAATTTTTTAGTTGAATAAAATCAATTTTTTTAGTTTTTAAGTTTATTAGTGTTACAAAAATTAATTTTATTATATATAAAATTTCACTTGTTTTTTATTTTTATAAATTATTTTATAAATTTAATTTTTTTCACTTTATTACTTTATGGATTCTAAATAATTTATAATTTATGCAGATTTTTTTATTTCAAAATTTGTTGAATTTTATTTTTAAACAAATTGGGCTTGTAAAAAAACTTTCAAAGATGAATATTTAAAACTAATGTTGTTAAAATTTATATAAAAAAATGATATAAAAATGTTTTAAATAACTTAAATCTAAATAAAAACGTAATTTTTATAAAAAAATAAATCAAAAAAAAAACACACTCAAAAATTTATTATGGTAGAACCATTATTATCTGGAATCGTATTAGGATTAGTACCGGTAACTATAGCTGGTTTATTTGTAACGGCTTATTTACAATATCGTCGTGGAGATCAAGCGACTTGGTAATTTAGTTTTTTCAAATTTTAAAGAATAATTGAAAGTTATTATTAATAAGGAACAAATTATTTATTTTAAATTTTAATAAGATACTTGTTTTGTTTTATTAATTTATCATTATTATAGTTTTTAATATTTTATGTCTTTAAAAAGTAGATATTTTAGATTTTTTCTGGACTAAAGAAAAGATTTTTTAAATTAATTTGTAAAATAGGTTTTTTATAAAGCGTTGTTTTAGTAATTTTCAGCAAATTTCATTGTTTTTTTAAAATTATATATAAATTATGGCACGCAATTTCCATAAATTGCGTGCCATAATTTATATATAATTTTTATGTATTCATTAGTTTTTATTTTGCTTTTAAATATACTAAATTTGATTTAATCATTTTTTAATAATGATATTGAAACTGTTATCAAAAAATTATAGCTAAAAAATAGAATTAAATTCCTTATATTTATTTTAAATTTTTAATATATAAATTGATAATTTTTTGAGAAAATAATTATATTTTAAACTTAAAATATTAAGTAATGTCTTATGGTCAGTATATTTTTAATTTTTAAATATTATGCCAATTGGTGTACCAAAAGTTTTATATTATTGGGATGATGAACTTCCTTTACAATGGGTAGATTTGTATCATTTAATTTTCAGACGACGACTAGTATTTGTGATGTCAGAATTAGATCAAGATTTATGTAATCAAATTGCTGGTATGATGGTTTATATACATTTTGAGGACAAACGTGATGAATTGGAAAATCAGGGTAATCAAGCTCGAGATTTATTTTCCACTAATTTAGATACAGATTTATCAGGTTTAAATTCAAATAATAAATCATATCGATTAACTTATCAAGATTTAATGGATTATGATAATATTTGGGATTTAGAGGCTGGAATGGAAAAAGATTATTATATGGATCTTTATAGTACTGAAAATTATCGAGATTCTACTTGGGTAAATGATTATAATGAAAATTCGTTATATATGAATAAAAAAAGCGAAAATGGTTTTGAAAATTTTTCTTTAAATTCATTTTCAAATTTAGAAGCTTTAAGTATTCCTGTAAATAATAGTTTTAATAAAAGTGGAGAAAATATACTTTTAAAACAATATTCTAATTTTTTTAATATATGGCTTCCATTAGTACCTGTATTAGATAAACATTTATCTAATAAAAACCAAAAAGATGCTTTTCACTCTTTACCAGACACTTTAAAAAAAGTTTTAACTTCTTCATCTCAACCTTTTTTCTCAAAAATGAAAAAGACTGATGATAACGATCAAAAACAATATTTATATCAAGCTTTAAAATATTATTTTGAAAATTATCAACGTGCACATAATCAAAATGACTATCAAACTGAATTAATAAGATTTTCAGTTAAAGAGCAGATGAAAAAATCTTATTACCAAGATATGAAAGATCAAAAAATACATAATTTAACATCGTATTCGAAAGTAATGGAAGATATGTATATTTCAAAAAATTTACAACAAAAAAAATCCGAATCCGAAGATTTATTATTTATGGAAACACAAGAAAGATTAAAAGAGCAAAGCCGCGTTTTTGTTTTTATAAATTCTACCGGAGGTTCTGTTACAAGTGGAATAACAATTTATGATGCTTTACAATTTGTAAAAACAGGTGCAGTTACTGTATGTTTAGGTATGGCCTTTTCAGCAAGTAGTATGGTTTTAGCAGGGGGTAATATAGGTCATAGATATGTAGCTGAAGGTGCCCATGTTATGATTCATCAACCGGAAGGGGGTATCACAGGTCAAGCTTCAGATGTGTTATTAGATGCTTATGAAATTTTAAGAATTCGTCGCCAAGTAGCAACAATTTATTCTTTATGTTCTAAGCGAGCATTAGGCGAGGTTCTAAAAGATTTAGATCGGGATAATTTTATGACACCTCAGGAAGCGGTTGATTACGGTTTAGCTGATGAAATAGTAACTCGTTACAATTCAGAATGTATTTTAGATGAATTTGAAAAAGATTGGTTTGCTCATGATGCGAAACAAATCGAAGGAATTTCTAAAAAAATCCAACAGCAAGAAGACGAGGATGAACCTAGTACAGCTGGTTCAGAAAGTTTATTTTAAACCTAGTATAAATTTACGAAAAATATAAGGAAAAAAGAAATACTTTTTAAAGTGATTTACAAAAATATAATAATTGATAAGTTTTTTGTTTTAACTAGTTTTAAAAAATCTGCTGTAAAATGAAGTTATGGATAGGCAATAAAAAATTAAATAATATTTGTTTTAGAAATAAATTATTAATTTTTTATTATTGTGTCAGATTAGTTAATCAAATTAAAATTAGTATTTTATTAGCTAAATAAACATATATATATATATAGATATATAACTAAGAAAACCATCGAATAAAAATAATAAAATAAATAAAATTATAAAATATGATAGTTTCAGATAATATTAATATTAGAGAATCAGCCAATAACCAGTCCATTTCAGACCAAATAGATAAGAATAAATTATTAAAAGTTTCTTATTTATTAGAATCTAGTACTAAAAAAGCTTTAATACGTCGTCGTCGACAAATTATTCAAAATTTACGAAATATTTTAATCAAGAAAATTATAAATTTTGATCATTTTTTGAATCCTATTGATACTTATAAATTAATGTTAACAAAATCATTACAGTTTGGGCACCCAGTTATTCAATGCGATTCTGGTATGAAAAAATTTATTCGTGGTCAATTAAACGGGAAACATTTAATTAATTTGTTTCGTACACGTCGTTATTTACGCAAAGCACTTTGGTATCTAACAAAATATGCATATCATCGTAAAAATATTTTATTTGTAGGAACAACAATACCTTCTTCTAGATATGTCGCAACTACTGCGTTAAAAACTAAATCATTTTTTGTTAATTTTCGTTGGTTAGGTGGGATGTTAAACAACTGGAAAACTCTTCGTATATTATTACAAAAATTAAAAACATTACAAAAAGAACAAAAAACTAAAATATGGAAAAATTTCCCTAAAAAAGAAATAATGGCGCGTCGCAAAGAGAAACAACGTTTAGAAAAATATTTAAAAGGAATTCAAATGATTAAAGGTTTCCCTGAAGTTGTTATTATGACAAGTCAAATAAAAGATATTAGTGCTGCTCGTGAATGTAAAAAGATGGGAATTTGGAATTTAAGTATAGTTGATACTAATTGTGATCCTCGTCTTGCAGATTTAATAATCCCAGCAAATGATGATTCTGCTTCGTCTATAAAATTTTTATTATATTATTTGGGAAAAGCTATAAATACGGGGCGAGCTTTAGCTATGTTGAAGAAAAAATTTAATAATAATTTAAAATATAGTACTTCTATTAAACCTTTTTCTTCTTATAAATCAATAAAATCGCAAAAAGATAAGAAAAGAAAAATAAATAAAAATTAGTTAAAACTAGATCTATAGAATAGAATGTAAAAATTATTTTATTAAGTTTAATTAAAATGGAAAAACGTTTTGGGGTTAAATTTAAATTTTTACTTTTGTAACTCATAAAAAGTTCAAAAAAATAAATAACAGTTTTAATACAAAATTTGTTAAGTATTTATAGTTTTACCTGATATTTGAATTTAATATTTAACTTTTATTATTTACAAAAAGTTTTAAAGTAGAAAAGTTGAAAAATAAAAATAATTAAAAAAATATTTATAATTTTATGATTGATTTAATCAAATATCCGGTAGTTAGTTTTAAATCGTATCGTGCCTTAGTTGAAAATAATCAATATATGTTTAATGTCGATATACGATTAACAAAACCACAAATAAAAAAATTAATAGAACAATATTTCGGAGTAACCGTGCTTACGGTTAATACTCATCGACCGCCACGTAAAAAACGATTATATATTCCAACATCGCCTGGATATAAAAATCGCTATAAACGTGTTATTATTACTTTACCAAAAGGTCAAGAAATTGAATATATAAAATCTTTAATGGCAAGTGTATTATCTGGAGCAACTCAACGATTCCAAACAACTCAATTAGATAAACAAAATGATAGTCAAAAAAATTCTTAATACTTTTAGAAATTTTAATTAAAATTTCTAAAATAATAGTTAAATTTTGAATTTTAGTTTATTATAATTTAATTTTAACGCTAGACATTGCCGAAAAAATTAATATTAAAAATAGTTTTTTTAGGTAATATTAAAAATAAATCAAAGTTTTATTCTTTACTTTCATTATTGAGTTTTAATTCTTGTTAATAATAAAAAATTATTTATGATAATCAATTCTCTCAATTTCTTGGTCTTCAAAAAAAGCAAGTTACTTTTTGAAATTTACAATTATATCTTTATTTACTAAAGATATAAAAAAGATTTTTTAGGTAAATTAAATTCGAAAATTTAGGGTAAGCTACTAAAAATTAAAATTTATTAGTCTTTTAGTAAAAACTTTATATTTTCAAATAAAATTATTATAATTTTATTGATTTACAATAAAAAATTTTCTTTTCTATTTAAAAAATTAAAATTTATTTAGTATAAAATATTTTATTATGGGTATTCGTTTTTTACGTTCATATACACCTGGAACAAGAAACCGTTCGGTGTCAGATTTTAGTGAAATAACTACAAATAAACCAGAAAAATCTTTAACTTTTTCATTACAGCGTTCTAAAGGGCGAAATAATCGTGGTATTATTACTTGTCGTCATAGAGGTGGAGGACATAAACGTTTATATAGAAAAATTGACTTTTTAAGAGATAAAATCGGCGTTCAAGGTCAAGTTTTATCGATTGAATATGATCCAAACCGGAATGCTCGTCTAGCGTTAGTTCGTTATTTAGATGGTGAAAAAAGATATATTTTACATCCTCGAGGATTAAAGATGGGTGAAACAATCCTTTCAGAAATAAATGCAACTATACAAATTGGAAATAGTTTACCTTTACGAAATATTCCTTTAGGTACTGCTGTTCACAATGTAGAGTTCCAACCAGGATCAGGTGGTCGATTAGCTCGTTCTGCTGGAACGCTTGTCGAATTATTAGCAAAAGAAGGTGATTATGTAACTGTTCGATTACCTTCAAAAGAAATTCGTTTAATTTCTCGTCACTGTTGGGCTACTATTGGTCAAGTAGGTCATATAGAAGCTTATAGTATTGTAATAGGAAAAGCAGGTAGAATGAGATGGTTAGGTAAACGTCCTACAGTGAGAGGTTCGGTGATGAACCCTGTAGACCACCCTCATGGTGGGGGTGAAGGGCGCGCGCCTATTGGTCGTAGTAGACCCGTAACTCCTTGGGGCAAACCAGCTTTAGGTCAGCCAACTAGAAAACCTAAAAAACAAAGTAATAGATTAATTCTTCGTAAAAGAAAAAAATAATAAATAATTAAAATTATTTTTAAATCTAAATTAAAGTTATTTTTAAAAGGAAGAAGATTAATCTTCTTCCTTTTAAAAATAACTTTAATTTAGATTTAAAAATTTTATTTAGATTAAAAAAAAACTATTTTTTTTAACCTTATTTAAATACTTAAATTTTCTCTAGATTAGCAAATTATTAGAAATGAAGGGAGTCATATTACTCTAAAATTTTATAAATACTAAATATCTATATAAAAATTCGCTTATGGGTGCGATTCGTTGAGTTGCTTATTTTTTTTATAAAATTTTTGTATTATTATTGTGAATAAATACTAGACATAAAAGATTCCAGTTTTTTAGACAATGATGCCAGGTTTTATGCAAAACCTGGCATCAAACAAAAGCCTAACTCTGAATTAAAAAATTATAATATATTTTATTACAAGAAAATAGAATGCCATTATAAAATATATTATAAAAAAAAATAAATTTAAATAATTTAGTAATCTTTTTGTTTTAATATTATTTTATAAGTAAAATAAACTAAACAAGCAAAAACGAATTATTTCAAATTATATTTATCTTTTTTTTATAAATAATTAATTAATCTATTTTTTTTATAAAGAAAAAAAAGACTATAATTTTATTATTAAATACTCAAAACTAACTATAATTTAAATTTACAATTTTATATTACTTATAAAATTATAAATTTGTAAAGCGTAAATAAAGTAACAATAAAAATGGTAATTTTATTTATGAATTTTTTCTTCAAAGAGGATTAAAAGGGAAAAGTAAGCCGCAGTGGGCAAAGAACGTTTTTCGCAAATATTTAAACTTTAATTTTTATCAAATATTTAGAAAAAAACAATAAAAATATTGCTCGAAAGTTTTAGAATTAGAGAATTATCTTTCATAAAAAGAGGAGTTGTTCTTTTTTAATTAAACTAGCGGGTAACGCGACTCGAACGCGCGACAACCTCCTTGGCAAGGAGGTGTTCTACCACTGAACTATACCCGCATATTTTATAAGTATAAATTTTTTAATTTTTAATAACTTATAATATAAATTATATAGATTTTTTTATTTTTTGTCAAGTTTTTGTTTTTTAAATATTTATCATTTAAATAAAATTTACTGTTATTAAAGTTTTAAAATTTTAAGTGTAGACTCGTTAATTATTTATATTTAGAAACTTTATAGTCATAAGCTCTAAACTAAAAATAGGATTAGGTTCTAAATTTTAAAATTTAGAACCTAATCCTATTTTTAGTTTAATTCAAAATAATATTAAAAATTAAAGAGTAAATAGTTTTTAAAGTTTACAAAATGCTAATTTTATTTTTTTGATTAAATAAAACTATTAATTTCTAAAGAAGTTAAGAAGAATTTAATTAAGAATTAGAATCTAAAACTTCAAGAACCATACCAGCTCCTACAGTACGTCCGCCTTCACGTATAGCAAAACGCATTCCTTTTTCAATAGCAATTGGAGTAATTAATTCAATAACCATATTTACGTAGTCACCTGGGCAAACCATTGGGTTAGAATGCATTGTAGATAGTTCGGATGGATTACGTTGTTTAATGTAACTAAATGACATAATTTTACCTGTTACATCTGTAGTACGTACATAAAATTGAGGTTGGTAACCTTTAAAGAAACCGCTTTTACGTCCTCCTTCTTCAGGAGTTAAAACATAAACTTGACCTTCAAATTTGGTATGTGGCGTTATTGTTCCTGGTTTTGCTATAACCATTCCTCTTTCTATATCTTTTTTTTGAACTCCACGTAATAAAATCCCAACATTATCACCAGCTATAGTTTCATCTAAAGTTTTTTGAAACATTTCAATACCTGTAACTGTTGTTGATTTAGTATCGCTTAATCCAATAATTTCCACAGTATCTCCTACTTTAATACTTCCTCTCTCTACACGACCTGTAGCTACAGTCCCACGACCTGTAATACTGAAAACATCTTCAACAGCTAATAAAAATGGTTTATCCATTTCACGTTCTGGAGTAGGTATATGTTCATCTACAGTTTCCATTAATTTGTAAATTTTATCAACCCATTCATTATCACCAGGTTTAATAGTTTCATTTTCAACTAAAGCTTCTAAAGCTAATAAAGCTGAACCTGCTAAAACAGGGATATCATCACTAGCAAAACCGTATTTATCTAAAATATCACGAACCTCTAATTCTACTAATTCTAATAATTCTTTATCATCTACTTGATCTTCTTTATTTAAAAAAACAACAATAGCTGGTACACCTACTTGTTTTGCTAAAAGTACATGTTCAGTTGTTTGAGGCATAGGGCCGTCAGCTCCAGATACTACTAAAATAGCACCATCCATTTGCGCTGCACCTGTAATCATATTTTTAACATAATCAGCGTGGCCAGGGCAATCTACATGTGCATAGTGTCGATTTTCTGTTTCATATTCTACATGAGCTGCGTTTATTGTAATACCACGTGCTTTTTCTTCCGGTGCAGAATCAATTTCATCATATTTACGACCTTTAGCATTTCCACGAGCAGCTAACGCCATAGTAATAGCTGCAGTTAATGTAGTTTTACCATGATCTACGTGTCCAATTGTACCAATATTTACATGAGGTTTTTTACGTTCAAATTTAGCTCTTGCCATATTTATTATTTGTTTTATTTTCTTGTCAAACCTACTAATTATCTAATGCGTCAAAATTTTAATTTAAGATTTTTTTAGCGAGAGTAAAAAAAACTAAAAAGAATAAAAAGTAACAATTTATTTTTTTTTATTCGATCTATTTAGTTTCATACTCATAAATGAGTTTTTTTACTTAGCTTAGACTTTAAATTTATAAAAGTTTTACTATTTATAAAATATTAAATCAACAAGGATTTTAATATAACATTAGCTCTAATTTTTATAGTTTTAAAGTAATTTAGGATTTTTATATTATTATATAATATCAAGGTAAGTTAATCAAACTTCTTTTGAATCTCATGGATTATTTTTATTATGAAAAAATTTTTTAATTGAATTTTGAAAAAACAATAGGTCTTCCGAATTTTTGAGTTAGATAGTCGGAGACCTATTGTTTTTTTTATAGAATATTTAATGATTATTAAGTTGAAATAAATTCTTTTAAACTAATGATTATTAAGTTGAAACAAATTCTTTTAAACTATTGATTTTGTTTTGTATTTTTAACTTATTGTTAATTTGATTTTTTTCGTTAGTAAAAACTCCACTAAATTCATTTAATTCGAGTGTATTCAATTTCTCTGAATAAGTAGAAAATTCGTTTTTATTTAAAACATTTGAATAAAATGGAAAATTAACTTTGAATTTGTTATTTAATGAATGGTTAGGGGACTTTGAAGATAATTTTTGATCAATTAATTTTTTAGGTAAGTGAATTGTTTTTAATCGTAGGTAGTCGCCTGGCCAAACAAAACCACCGTTTAAAGGAAAATGACGATTTGATTCACGACTAATTCGTGAATCATCTACTAATGGTGGTCGATTAAATTGAGCGAAAAAGAAACGATCTTCTTGTAATTTTTTTTCTTTTTTCAATAAGGTTTTATTGTTTTTTTGTGTTTGATTTAAATCATTATTAGTTTTATTAAGATTTAAATCGTTTATTTTATTATAATTTGAAGTCGAGTTTGAAAATAATTGAAAATTATACCAACTATTTTTGTTTTTATTAGGTAAATTAGTAATCTCTATTAAATTATTTAAACTATCAGATTCTATAGTTTTTTGATTACTAGGTTGTGATTTTTCTGCTTGTTTTTTTGCTTTAATTCTTAAATTTTTTAAATAAGCTCGAAAAGAACTTTGATTATCATTTAAATGAAATGTTATAAATTTTTTCAAATCAGAAAACAAATTTCGTTTTTGTTGTAAAGTAGATAAAGAAGATGAATTTAATTTATCAGTTGTTAATAAATTTAAATAAATACCTTTTTCTCTTTGTTCTTGTTTTATTAAAGGTAAATTTTTTAGAGAATAATAATAATAATACCAACGATCATATAATCTCATTGACATTGTATAACTTAATTGACGAAGTTTTACAGCTCGGCGTTTAAAACTACGTACTGCCGAAAAGTTGGAAGAATTATTATTAAGATTTTGTTTTAATACATTTTGATTATTATTTGTAATTTCTTTCAAAGAATTTGAGTTCATTGTAATATTTGAATTGATAACTGATGTTTGTCCTAAATTAGTATTAGTAATTAATTGATTTTTAAATTTAATTTTTTGGTGGATATTTTTCAAAAATAATTCTAAAGCCCATCCATACGAAAAATTTACTCGGTGAAAGCGTGCTGCACCGTCAGCCGAATTCCATTTTACAATTCGATTTAAAGTTTTTACTGAACTTCCTGGTACAGGTAAACTTTTAATGAGTGGTATTGAACGGCTATGCGCTGGTAAATTATCATACAGCGGAGAAACCTGTAAGGCTCTATTTTTATATAAACTTCGGTATAATTGTCGATTACGATTAGTATTTTTCCATTCTTTAATCGTATGCCCGTATTTTGAATTATTTATTAAATTTTTAGAAAATAAAAGTTGACTATCTGAAGTTGAATTATTTAACTGGATAGACGATTTTAAATAATTTTTATAAGATCCTTCATTAATTTGTTTTAACGTTTTATAGTTGGTTTCCTCATTTTTTTGATTTAAAGGCAACGTTAATTTTTTATTATAATTTATAATTATTGATTGACGTCTCCAATAATTTAATTTTTTTTGAAAATATACGGATAGACTTCGTCTTCGTAATGGACGTTTTTTTGGTCGTAAATATAATTTTTGTCGCAGTTGTCGTTTTGTAGCACGTATATTTTTATCACCCCGTAAACGAGGGTTTTTATTATTACCACGTTTTTTACGTTTTTTGATTATAAATCTTGTTTTATCCCACCCTCCTTCTTTTAATAATTTATTTTTTGTCTCAATTTCTAAAGAGTGATTAGTAAAGACTTTAGTTTGCATTGGTTTTATACGGCGTTTTTTTCTTCGTAAAGAAGATATTTTATTTTTCCAAGAAGAACCAGAGCTTCGTTTAAACAGTAAAAAACGATTAATACGAGGCATCTGGATTTGAGCCCGATTTCCTTGTTTAAATGTATTCAATAAATTTATTTTTGAACTAATTTTTTTATCAGTTAAATTTTTATAAAGCTGTGTTTTAAATAATTTATTAGATTTGATTTTTTGTTGTGATATAAAATCTTTATTATTTAAAATTGTTTTTGTAGTTTCATATTTACTTCTCCATTTAAGTGGAGCAAATAAAGCAATTCGACGGCTTTTACGATAAGCAGGTATTGTAACATTACTTATCACTTGACCATATTTTCTAATACGATCTTGATTATCTGTTTTTATAGATTTTATTTGATTTTTAATTCTTTTTACGTTTTTTAAACGTAAAAAGTTTTCGGCAATTTTTTGATTAAAGTCTTCTCTTGAACTTGTAATCCATTTGTTTTTTACTAATTTATTCGCAGTTGATGGAAATGTTTTGAAATCATTTAAAGCATTTATTTTATATTTAGTACCTCCTTTTAATTGTAAAATTTGTGTAGATGGATAATTTAATGAACTTTCAGGAGTTGTCATAAATGGGAATTGTGAAAATAAAGTTGTTGCTGCATTTTTTCCTTTTAAAGGCCAAGAATTAAATTCAATATTATTTAAAATAGAATTATTAATCTCTTTTTTAATTGTTGGAAGAGCGGATATTGACTTAAAAGAATTTAATTTTTCAGATTCTTTTAATGAAAAAGATATATTATATCCTGCTTCTTTGCGTGATAATAAACGATTTGTTATTACAAATTTTCTTAAAGTTTCGTCCCAACCAGCATAAAAAGGTATAGGATTTGTATTTAATAAAAATTTATCAGAATTTTGAGCTAAATTTAAATTAACTAAGTTGCTTTTATCATTTACTATTAGATCTTTTATTGTTGTATTTTCAAATTTATCATTATTTAAATCATTTGAAAAAGGGAGAGAATTCATAAAAATAGAAGAATAAAGTTTATCTAATAAATCAAAACTAGAATAATTTAAAATAATTTTTGATGAAGGAGTAAGTTTATCTATATTACTAGAATCATTTAGAAAATGGATAGGTTGATTTAAATCTAAATTTTCGTTATTTTGTCCAAAATTTTGAAAATTTTCTACAAATTCTAAAGATGTAAGAGGTTTATAAACGCGTTGGTTAGAAAATTTTTTAGTTAAGGAATTTTCAAATTGATTAGAATCGAGAACTACCTGTTTTTGTTCAAAAAATACTTTATTTTGTAAAGTTTTTTTCCAAAAATTATTATTATATTTAAATTTTGAGGAAATAAACGCAAAATCTTTCCATTTTTTTAATGAATTTTGGAGATTATAAAAATTTTGGATTTGCTCAGATCTAAATTTTAAGGGATGATCCTGCAATGTTTTTAACCTTTCAATTCTTTTTGATCTAATTATACGACGTTTACGGGTTTTTTTACGAATTTGTTGACGTGCTAATTTATTAGGATTTGTTCTTGCATTAATAATATATTTATTTAGATCTGTTAAGTTATTCGATTTCTTTAAATTACTATTAATCAATAGATAATTTCCGTTAAAAGAAAATTTTTGATTTTTTTCTTCATTAAAAGGTACTCGTATATTATTTTTGTTAGAATCTAATGTAATTTGTTTTTGTATTTTTTGAATCCAACTACTTAAAGCAATATTATTTAAAAAAATATTTTTTTGATTTTTTTGTTCAGAAAATATTATTCGATTATTTTGAATCAATAATTTATTTTTATCTAATTTAGTGGTTAAAAGTTTTTTTAACCATTCATTTTTGGTAGGTTTCGATAAAATAGATTTTCTTAAATTTCGGCGTAAACGATTTTTTTCAGTATCTAATTCAGTTAACTGATTTAAAGTATTTTTTATTTTTAAATTTAAATATGTTGAAGTAAAATCTAAAGAATTTGTTGCTATATTTTTTGGTTTTTTATTAATAATTTGATTTATAAATCTGCTCGACCTTATTAATGACGATAAATAACTTTTGGGAGATTGAAGAGAAACTTCTTGATTAATATTGTTATTATTATTAGAATTACTATTTAAAACTTTTCTAAATAACCACCATCGAGTAAATTTATTGTTTTTTTCGGAATTGGTGGTTTTAATCTTTTTAGTTATATTCTCTAATAAAGTTTTCGTCCCAGGTTCATTTGATTTAGTAAAAACAGCTAAATGAGATAAGTTATTGTATTTTAAATTATTAATATTTTTATCTATTAATAACCAAATTATAAAATTGTCTATAAAATTAAGAGAAGGTTCGTTAGGATTTATTATTTTGTTTTGTAGTTCCGAAATTGTTGTTTTATTTTTTACTTGATTTATACCTAAGATTGTATTAATAGAATTTATATTCAATGAGGATATAGAACCTGGATTTACTGTAAAAATAGAATCCGTATTTAATGAATTAAACATATAAGGTAGTAAATTTTTCCGCTCTTTTTTTATATTCAAATTTAGTGAATCTGATTCTGGAAAATTATACATATTTTTTAATTGTGATAAAGATGAATTTAATTTATCTATTTTATTTAAATAAATTCTTTCTTTTATTTCAGCTTTTCTGTCAAGAATCATTCTTTGATTATTTATTTCTTTTGTTTTTATAAATAATTTGCGTCGATTTTTACGATTAACATGACGTCTTAGTAAACTTCGTTTTATAGTAAATTTTTGTCGTTTACGACGCTGCTTAGTTTTACGGATTCGATTTGTTATTTCTATAAAACTTGTTAATTTGGATTTAGATTGAATATTTTTAATTAATTTTTGCTGAATATTTTCCTGAACTCCTAAATTATCCATAAAAACAGCACCAGATAAATTATTAGTAATTAAAATTTTTGATTTTAAGAAATTTTGATTATAAAGATCCAGGTTTTTTTTGTTTTGAGTTAAAGTCAATCTTTGATTTTGTAATAATTTATTTTGTAATTGTTGATCCATTAAATTTGATTCTGGTTGACCTATATTTTTTTGTATGTTTTTTAAAAGTATAGACCATTTTAGGTTTAGTTTTAGGAGATTTGATAATTCGTTTGACTTACTAGTCGTTTCTACATCATTTTTGATATCTAAATTTAAATTGGTATTATTTTGAAATTCCAACCATTTACGGTTTTTGTAAGCATCAATATTAGTATAAAGGTTTTTAATTGATCCGATTAACGGTTTTGGTTTAAAAAATGAAATTAAATTATTTTCATTCACGTTTTTTAACCCAGTTAAACCTAAAGAAAATTCCTGAATAGCTTGCTTTTCATAAAGCGGTTTTCCTCTAGTACTTGGTAGAGGTCTTATTTGTTGATGAGTTAAAGAAGGACTAGATTCATTTAGTAAAATTTTTTTCATTAATACATAATTTTGAATATTAGCTCGTTCTCTTAAAATTGAGTTTTTTTCATATAAAAGTAAATTACTAAATTCATTTTGTTTATTCAAATCAGCTAAATTTTTGTCAAAATTAATAGACTTTAATTTTGCTTCTTTTATATTAAGATTTTTGATCAAAAAAGACTTATTTCGTTTTTTTATATTATTTTTTAAATAATAATTCCAAAAATTTTTTCTTGAATTAACTATATTTAAAGAAAAAATTCTATTATTATTTTTTAATTCATTATTAGTATTAATAAAATAATTTTTTTTCCAGTTAAATTTAGAATTGAGTAAAGTTTTTTTATAAATATTTTTTATTATTTGTTTTGTTATTTTTTTATCTATTTTTATAAGGTTATTTCTATAATTTAGTTTTTTTATTTCTAAAAAATGTTTTAAAGAGTCTGCAGTTTCATTTGATAAAAGAGTTTTACTCTCTTGTAGATTTTGTTTTGTTTGTATTTTTATAGCATCGTTTAATGATTGACGTATTGCTGTTTTTAGAGGAAATTTCCAGGTCGAAGTTTCTTTTTTTAAACTAGTTAAATCTGATTGAAAATTAAATTCGTTTATAGTTTTTATGAATATTTTATTTTCTTGATTTGTTTTCATAAATTTTTTTAACTTAACTATTTCAGATAATCTTTGTGATTTTGTTAGAGTTAAATCTTCACTTTCATAGCTTTTTAAATAAGGATCTTTTAAATTAAAATTGTTTTTTATACGAGACGTTTTCATATTTTTATCAGTTAAATTGAAATCTTGATTATTCACACTATTAAGAGAAGGTTTTACAGAGTTAAATGCTTTATCTATCGGAATATAAAAAGAGTCAGAACTAGCTAAAAACTGTTTTTTTTGGTTTACCCATACAGTTTTTAGTTTCCATTTCTTCCATAATTTTTCGGATGCTTTTTTGTAATCTTTAGCCCATTTTTGACGTTTTCGGAATAATGAAATCATGAATTTAGTTCTTAATTTTTCTTTTAACTGTGAATTTAGAATAAAACGAGGAAAATTTTCTGTTTTTTGTTTTTCTATAAAATTATTAAATAAAACAGGTTTTTGATCTACTACAAAAGGTTCTTTTGGTTTTTGTTCTGAGACTAAAAAATTAGTTAATTGATTATAATTTTTTTGTTCTAAAAAACTATTAATAATGTTTTGACGTACAGTTGCAGATTTTATAATGGAATTTCGTAATTTTTGTGTAGATTCTTCTATTAAGTCTCGAACTGGTTGATTATCAATTACCTGATTTTTAGTAAAAATTTTATTATTTCTATATTCATTTGCCAATTCTTCATGAACAATTGAAAAATCATTTGTTTTAAAAATATTTGTTACTGAATCTTTTATTGGATTTTTTAATTCAGAATTCTCATAATTATATAGTAATTGATCAAATTTTAATAACGATCCATTACTAGAACTTGGAGTTAAAGCAAACAAATGTCGAACTTTATGAAATGTACCTTTAAATTGTTGATTATAAACTTTACTACTAAAACTTTTTGTACCACCTATTTTGTTTTTCATTGTCCGATAATTAGTCATATATTTATACCATCTTAAACTATCATAATGTTCAAATAATAAAAATCTTCGAAGATGGAGTAATTTTTCTTCTGTATTTGTCAAAAAATGATATGAAGGTTGACGACTAATAAAGGAATCAACATCTAGTTTCATAATTTTAGACCAAAGTTCATTCGGATCATAATGTTGTCTTCGAATCCAAGTTTCTAATCTTTTTCGTCTTGTTAAAAAACCTGATTGGTTTACCCATTGTCTTATCCAAGGTGTACCGGATAATATCTTCGATCTTTTTAAAAGTTTATTAGTATAATCTCGACTTTTACGTCTAGAACTTGCACTAACTCCTAATTGTCTTTTCATTTTAGTATTTAATATATATAAGCGTGTTGGTTTATAATTTTGAAAATAAGTTTTCATATAAAAATTAAAAATAGGTAAATTATTACTAGCTGAAATAGGAGATATTTTTGTAGTAGAAAGCGAAATATTATTCTTCGAATCATCTTTTTGTAATGAAATAAAATTAGGGTTTAAATTATTCTCCAAATATATGGAAAAGTTTTTATTATTTTCTTGAAAAGCTGTTTTAGATAATTCTGTTTTATTTGAGTTTTTTGTTAAACGATTAGTAAAACCATTTGTTGCATTTTTAATACCATAAAACCCCAATTTTTTCGTAAAGTTTTGTTCTTTATGTAAATAAAAATTTAATGGATGTAATAAAGTAAAATTTTGTTTATTAAGTTTATATAAATTAAGGTCGGTTGTTTTATTTTTAATGCTTAATCGTTTTTTGTTATTTAAAGAAATATTATTTACATTCTTTTTATTGCTTAAATCAAAAGAATTGAACTTAGCTTTCCAATTTTCAGGAACCGCGAAGTTGGTTGTTGGCATAAATAACTTTAATTTATTAAATTTATTTTCAATTTTTTTAAATTTATCTATTTTTTGATTAATAAGATTATTTTTGTTATTCCAAGTTAAAAATTTACGAATTTTATGTTCTTTCAATAATTGACTATTTAGATAATTTTTTTTACTTTCATTTTTATTAACTATTGTAATTGTATGACTTTGGGTAGTATTTTGGTTTTTTATTAAATAATTTGAAACTGATGGTATTTTTTGTATTGAAGATTTTTGATTATTTAATGTTAAATTATTTATTAACGAATTTTTGTTTATTTCTGTAAAATTTTTTTTCGAATTCGATTTGACTAAAGTAGTTAAATGACTCCACCATAATACTTTATTAAGATTATTTAGGACAATTTGAAAATTACTCCATTCTTTTAATTGAGGGAAAAATAATAAGATTTTTAAAGCGTTAATATCTAGTATATTTTTTTTGATATTTATAGGTTTAATTTGATCCTCCATTTGAGATTTTTTAAATCTTGTAGTTAATTTTCGTGAAAATTTTCGTAACGTCGAAAGTTCTATCGCTAATTCTTTTTGTTTGGATTGATCAAAATATAAAGAAATTAAACGATTTTGAGGTTTCCAAAAATCAGATTGAAAATCTTGGGTAATTTTCGAACGTAACAAATTTTCTTTTTCAATAGTATTTTGTTTATCTTCAAAATTTGTGATATTTTTTGTTTTTTCAGGAAAATAATTATTATTAGTAATCCATTTCCACCAATTATTATTATCTTGAAGGTTTCGTCGACTTTGCCAATTCCACCAAAAATTTTTTTCTGCGAAATTTGAATTATATTGATTCCATAAAAACTTGCTAGTCCAATCTGGGTCTGATCCCCAAATTGATCCATAAACATCATTATTGTTTATTATTTTATTTTTCGTAGTAGTAGAATTTTCTTTATTAGGGACAGTTTGATTATTTATGGTTGGAAATAATTCTTCACGAACAAGTTTTCCCCATATAATAGGTGGTTTTGAATCCCAACTGTATTGATAAGTACTTAAAATATCATTTCTCCAAGCAATATTTCTACGTGACCAAGTTTTGGTAAATTCCCAAAGACGATTTGCCCAATTTCGAGGAAACCATCTTAATCGTTTTAAACGGCTTCTTATTTTTATTTTGTCTGATCGTCTCCTTAACCATTCATAATCAGTACCATAATTTAAATCTTCCATAGTATATAATCTATAAGCTCCTTGATCATATAATGATGTATCTAAAGGAATATTACGATGATAATATTCTGCCCAGTCTTCATATCTAAAAAATTTTTGCCGTGGAAAATTCAAACGAGAACGATAATAAGCTGGAGAGGTTGGGTGTGTTAAAAAACTCGTTTCTTTAAATTGTTGAAAAGTTTGGTCATTTGGTAAAAACCCTAATGGATTTGTTATACCATATTCAATACCAAAATAAGGTAAACTTGAAAATGCAAAGGCTATTGTTATAGATTGAAATAATAAATGTATGGGCCGAACAATATCTGCTATTCGCAATTTTTTAAATTTGTTCATTAACCAAAAATAAAATCTATATGCTGGATCCTGCCAAAACCAACAAATTATATTAATTAAGCTATAACTGCCTATTAAAATTCCAAATAAATAACTAAAATGAATTAAATTAAAATCTAAAAAATTTTCAGATGGAAACCCTTCTAATAATGTAGATTGAGCAGAAATTGAAAAATTACTTAAAAACGGATAAAGACTTGTTTGTTCTGTGAATGCTAATAAAAAATGGAAAGAAAAAATATTTTTTAATGTATTTTTCCCGAAAATAGCTGAATGTTTTATTTCTTTATATGGAAAGCGGTTGTCCCAAAAATATTTCATAAGTAATAAAAAACCTAACCAATAACGAAATAAATCTAAACTGACCCAGGGAACAACAATAAATCGTAAACCAAATAAAACGCTAGTTAACCAAAAAATATTTGCTAGCATTGTTCCTAAAGCTGCAGCAAAACCAGCCTCTACACCTTGCATTATGAATCTTCTAAAACAAATAAAAGTAGCTGTTGAGGTTGGAATCCATAAAAATAAACTATTAACCAAACCTACAAAAAATTTTTCAAAACAAATTAATGTTAAAGATAAACTCCCATTTGTAGAGTTATCTGATAAAGTTAATAAATTATGGAAACTACCACCCAGAATAGAGATTTCTGATACCATAGATGAAGCAATATCTGGAACTAAAATTGGAAAATACCATAGATTTTTTAACCATTCAAAACTAAGAATAGCTAAGCAAATCTGCTTCAAATTACTTAAACAAAAATTTAAAATCATTAAAATATCGCCGTAATTAGAATGTTGGATTACATAATTAGGAGATGTTTCAATTAATTTATGAACAACTTCAATATAGTCTTTGACTGCTGTTACTAAAGTCATATTCTTATTTTTTTAATATTTTAAATTAGTTATTATTATTTAATTGATATCAGTAAAAAATTATCAAAAATAGAATTTTGGTAAACAATAAAAAATATATGAATTAGTTGAATATATTAATTTATCCAAACATAATTATATATATATATCGATATATATATATCTAGATATACATATATTGATCTAGTTTA